GTGAACACCATCCGAACAGTGACCGAATTGGAATGCGGACTCGGTGATTAGACAGAGAGATTACTCTTACTTACTCTGGCCCAACGGTGTAGGCTCCGTCTTATATATGTCGTCAAGGGTAGAAATCATCCGGTATCTCACTAACTAGTCCATGCCAAGATAGTATAGGGGAATAGAAAGGGAGATAGAGGAAGAAATCCATACCGAGAGGTTCAGTAGGAATATGTTGGAAAAACCAACCCAAAATTACATATTATGTTATGGTTGAGTCTAAAACCTGGCTCTTCGGTTTATGGAAAACTCGCGCTAACTACTACATACAGGAAGTTCAAAGCTTGGGCAGAACAGGGACAAGGGAAGCTAAGCTCTTCGAGCTTTCTCCGCCAGCCCTATCTTATGTAGTGTGGTGGCCGGCCTTCCTACCAGAATGCCTCCGCGGACGGGCAGCGTGCGGAATTCTTGGTATTGCACAGTCGGTCCAGCATGAGTAGATCCAGTTTAGTCCTAACAGTACGAATATCCCGAGTCGAGTAGTAGCCTCATGGAGGAAGACGAGGAAATGAATATTGAGTGGATGAGATAAGATGTTTATTGAGGAGTAGGCTTCCCGATGCGGAACTCTATTCCTTAGGTTCGGAGGTTCATAGGTCAATAGGTTCGTAGGAGGAGCCTTATGTCGTAGGCCCTTGTCCAGTGGATAAGAAAAGATCTTCCTTTAGGTGCGGAGGAGTAGGCTAAGATCAGATCGATAGCTTCAATAGCAAAGAGGAGGTCCAGTTCCCAAAGCTTCCAACGCTACCAAAGCTTCGGAGTTAGATTCCTTTTCTTAACGTAGGAGGCCCCCTTAGCCACCTCGATTACGCGACGTGAGGGACGAGGCGGATAGGCCCCTTCCACACCCACAGCCCTCCTTTGGCTATATCGGAATCGGTAAAAAGGGGATTACGGAGAATCGTAAGACAAGACTAGCATCTCATATTCCTTATTAACCTTGGCTACACCATCAGTCATTTCCTTTGGAACTACCCCATAACGTTCTGTTGCTTGGTCCTTCACAAGGTTCCAACCACCACACCAGAAGCCGGCATCTCTTAAGGAAAAACAGCGGGAACGCGGTCGAATAGATCAATGGTTGGCCCGGCCAAAGCTTATAGATCGGTTGGCGCTGGATCTAGGGCATCGTACTCAGGGGATAGGCACTCGGCTCGCTCAAGGCATTCCCTAAGCTATGTTTCGAGCGTTTGCTCAGCTGCGGAGTCAATTCAACGAAAAGCAGCAGGACGAGAGATTCAACGAAGCCAGAAAGAGCAGCTTAACTAAGAGATGCTAGTCCCCGATAGAGCTAGCAGCTAGAGGTAAGGGTCCTTTTATGAAAGAACTGGGAGAGAGAGCTTCCAGGAATGGTTCCTTCCCGTCTAGGGGACTTGATCATTCCTTGGGCTGAGAAAGAGCTCGTGAGTGAAGAATGGGCCCTTTCTTTCTGTGTCTTCCTTTAAGAATTCCGCCGGGAGTTTCGGCAGCTTGATCCATAATACAGGCACAATCATCGCGGGAGACTCATAAAGACATTATTGGCTGTCATTTTGTTAGAATCATGCATGTTCTTCCGAAAGAAATGTGACCTTCTCTACCCCATCTCTTATTTTTCATTTTCAGAAAATGGTTTTTCTCAAAAGAAAAGCAATAAGGACATTATTCAGTGATCAATCTATTAGGCACAAATGCACTTTGGGTCTCAGAGAGAAGACTGGGAAGAGTAGATTGTAGTCTATTAGCCAGGACTTTGGAGACAAGTACAAAACGTTACATAATGAAATGGGCCTGAATTGTGCCATAGTCTCAGGACTCTTATGGGAATTAATACCAAATGTGTGTAATTCAATTTACGAAAGAAATTACCTCTATTCAAAAAATTCTTTTCTCAATTGGGCAGAGCAGGCACCTTTCGCCGCTACAAAGGCTATTATGGATCACACCTCGTCCAGTAACTAGGCCAGTGCCTTTACTAGCTTTCTTATGCCATAGGAGAGGCGGTTGGAGAAAGCTTCTTGGTCTAGTCTTAATATCTTTCAGCCATTCTTTCCAGCCCAGCCTATATACCCCTTAGTCTATCGAACAGTTCTCTTCCAATACTTTTTCAGTGATCTAGTTAGAAAACTAGTTTGAGTGGGAGTTGCCTGCTATCCATATAGGTCAAGCGCTAAGCGATATGCGTAGGTATACGGCGCTAAGAGATACATTTATTTCCATGAGAGGGAAATGGAAAGAGCTATAAGAAGGCAGGGATAGGTAGGACGACTATAGGTTAACGCTAAGAGAGAACCTGGTAAGTCTAAATAGTAGGTAATCTAAGGAAGGATAATAGATGTACCTTGGGGCTAGAGATTTTAGTAGGGCGATAGCTAATAATAGTAAGAGAGCTTTCCCTATTATACAGTCATCTACTAGTAGGCCTAGGCCTAAAAGTGATCAAACCAGTTTAAATAGAGCCAGCAGGCCAGGGTATCATGTTTCCGTGGGAGGGTGGATGGATTTAGTTCCGTATAAAAAAGATTTTATATGGCAGACTTCTATAAATTAATATATAATAGGCTCTCTCTCCAGACAAGCAAGTGAGGAAGCCGGACCTTGACTTGCCTATCAATCAGTTCGAAGATCTCTTCCATCGCTCTTCCTATTTCTTCTAATCAAAGGTAGGGCGGAGTGCTGCCCTTCTCGTGAAGAAATATGCTCTCGCCTTGAGCCAGAGCCCACCATACACGAATACTAGTTAGACTGCCTATACAACCTTATCTTCTCCATGGAATTTACCTAGAAGAAGAAAGCCGAACAGGAAAGAAGAGTATGAAGCTGGTCATGTCATATAGGATAGGTTTCATATAGTAGTAGTCCTATTCCCCACCGGTATATCAAACTTACTTAAAAAAGGTAGTTTTAGCAAGCCTGTGATGTGCTAAAAGCCTGTTTAACCCTACAGATCCTAAAGCTTAAAAAACAGGTGTGGTAAATCCACACTTACAGATTTTCCTTTTAATGAGCAAACAAAAAGGAGTCTTTCAAACCTTTACTTTAAAGCTGTCTTTTCCGTAATGTCTTTTTAGCCAGCTCTACCTTTTAAGCTTAAGCCCGCAGCATCAGCAGTTGAATACGGATAAGCCCAGCTAGTGGAAGAAGTTTATTTCGATGTCGGTTCAGGTCAGCCAAAAAATGCCCTTTCGGCCATAAAATCCCTTCCTAACGAGCTCCCGAGCGTAAGCACTATTCCCCTATCCTTCTAACGATCTGATGGGCTAATTGATAGATTGGTTTTCCATTAGGGCTTGAACCCAATCCCATAGAGGCACTTAACAGAGTTTGAGACTACAGGTTAGGGTTATACAGAGGGAATACTTTACATTAACAGAATGTGAAACTAGAGCCTTACCCATAGAAAGTGACTCTTACAGCTCGTGCTGATATAAGATTGTATCTTGCCCAGTAAGTGGGAGTTTCATTGTAGGAAGTTTACTTCTCTTCAGTGCAAGTCCCATCAAGTTGCCTTATAAAAAGAGGGTAGGTTGAAACCAGCAATATAGGATAAAGAAAAGATAGTAGTTTAGGGGCAGAGGTTAGTGTATTCCATCGTCTTGCTATAAGCATTGATTCCGAGCGAGGGACCTACGCTTTGACAACCAAAATAGAAAAAAGATATACTAAAATAGATAATAATAAGTTCTTTCTTACCAACCTGGGCTTCCCTGCATCCGATTGACTCATACTTCCCAGCCAGGATCTCATTCAATAGATTAACTAGGGTAGATCGTACCCCGCTTTCTCCACTGGCACCAAAGCCAAAGATCAAGAATGAATTCCTATGGTATTTGAGGCAACTCTACTGTATTTTTCTGTCGCATGATTGAGTAAGCCAATCTTTCTTATCCATAGTCTTCTTTCCCATCTTTCCCTTTCTTTTTTTTTTTCTTTGGCTTGTGTCGCTCTACGATCTTGTTAACAAGAAAAGGTCCAACTTTCTAAGACTACGAAAGCTAATCTAGCCCCATTAATCCAAAACATCCTTCGTTTGGTATCGAGAGCAGAGCAGAGCGTCAAGTAAGCTACTTAGAACTTGGAACTTGACGGGGATAGCCTTTTCTATAAGCGGTAGTTCATTCCCATCTGAAGGTCCACGTCTAGGAAAGTTACTCTTGCTTATGCTTAATAGTGGAAGAGAGTTTGTTTACTATTTCAAGCATGGGGTTCGCCAACCGAATTCTTTGTGTTACATGTAGAGTCAATCGGGGAAGAATCACTCCTAGAGCTAGAGAAATGCGCTTTAGGCACCTTGTAGTAGATACTTATTATCCTAAAAGAAAACTTAGACTACTTACAGCTTCTTCAAGCAGAGGCAAAATTCAACCCCCTCCAAGGGAAGGACAAAAGAGGGACGAGACGACTACTATATAGTCAGATTACCAGAGGACTCCAACCCTTAGAACTGCAACTGTCAAACCCGGATTAGAACTCGCCTTACACTTCAGGGAAAGAAAGAGGCCTTCCACTCCTACTTCTAGGTTAGGCCGACAAGACTTCCAGCGCGCTGACTCCTTAAACGGCAACTAAAACTGCTCCTTCCTTGTTCACATTCAATTTCCTTACCTTAAAACTAAACCATGAGCAGAGTGCCGCCGATAGGAATCGGAGTTTCTTATTCTTTAATCATTCCTATAGATTGTTAGTAGTTTAGTTCTATTCGTTCGCTTTGGAAAGGATGGTTACCCCTGGCCTGGTCTTTCTCACCTTGGGCTTGAGCCAGTAGAAATGACTTAATCAAGAGAGATAACCCCCTTTAACGGGATCAACTAGATCCACTTTAAGTCGGCCTTACTCGGGTGAATTTCTACGCTTATCTCATCTGCTAGCTCGCCTTCTTCTTTAACTAGTCTTTAGCATTCTCATTCTCTTTCTCTCTTTCTGGCTTAGCCTAGCCCGTGAGAACAGACTTTTCTTTTTCAATTCATGGCAGAAAGATCAGACTCCGTTCGAGATTCCTTACGAATTTTGGTAAATCAAGGACCCTTTCTTCCTTTTCATTTAGCTCTTTTCCCTGGTGGAAATGAAACTACTACAAACTCTGTCTTAACAGATGATTCTTTATATTCGGATGGAGATGCTTTTGAGGGGCTTTATTTAGCTGTATGTTACGAAGCGTAGGGTCTGTACCATTCAACAACTAGAGCGGTCCTCTCGGAAGGATGTTGACCCCGTCACCGATGCTCTTGGCTTTCGTGTGTCACTGATTTAGCTTCCGATTGGGTCAGTGTGAAGCATTGGGTTTCTGCCTTAAGCTCGCCTGTGACTGTCCTACTCTCCCAAGTAAGTTTCGAATCTGGATGACCTACTGTTTTGACTACGTTACAGCTGGATCGGTTAGTTCTGGGATGATTGATGCCTTCCATACATCAGCATTATAGAAGTACAGCTTTTGTTGTGTGTGTTCTTTCCAACTGGAAAGACTTGGCTGCCTAGCCCCTTCTTTCCTTATCTAATATAAAATTACATAGATAGAAAAGTCTTTCTTGCCTAGCGTTAGGAGAGTGAGAATTGAGTAACGACTGATTCAAGCCCGTCACAAGGTGCCAGAGTAGACTTCTAAGCAAGATCGAGTATAGAGTAGAGTGAGGAAAGACTTGTAAGAAAAGAAATGAGGTTGGTTGTTGACCAACAAATAAATGTACGCCCAAAGACTCCCATTCTTGTGGGGAGACCATCCATCCGCTGCTAATACAGCTTCTATTTCTTTTGAAATAACGGATTTGGAAGAAGCCCTCAATTATCTTCTGTTTCAATCATCTTATCTTCTGTTATATAAAGCTATGATAGAAGAAATGGAGGCTCTGTACCAGAAAAGAAAATTTTGGCAATCTCAGGTACTAATCGATTCTTGGCCATTAATGATCGAATACTACCGTACCGAGATACAATAGTACGCCTACATAACCTACCTCCCGGACCAAGGGAAGAAGGCTCTTCAAGACCTGTAGTTCGAGACCCCTTTTGATATTTTTTCATTATTGACCGAAGTAAGGACCGGGCCTAGATGTCCACACCGATGCCAAGCCACGTACGACTGAATTGGTGAACCAGGGCGACATAGCTTACCTTGAGCAGCACCTTCATTCTTTCCTTTTCTAGCTAGATCCAAAGCAAAGAAAGAGAGAAAAGGGGCAAGGAATTCGCCTATTGCTCAACTGCTTCACTGGGATCAAAGTCCTCCTTCCTTTGACTATGTCGTAGCAAAGAGACCACTCCCATCAAAGCCTTCCCCGGCTGCCGGTTAGAGCAAAGACCTTTCTCCGTAAGTCAAGTCTCTTCTGTGGCTGATACACATGCACGGCACACTGGCTATATTGAAAAAGCTGCTTAGATAGAGCTTTCGAAGGCACTGAGGAGTGGTTGGGCTGGGATATAAACAGAAAAAGGAGGCCTTGCATTCAAAGTCCTTGATTGCTCAAAGACAAGCTGCTGCCAAAGCCGCGGGAAGACCATATGATGCTATACCTATGGAGTCATATAGGCCCACCCTAAATGAAATGGTCTAAATGGATATTTCATCAAGGAATGGGAGGATTTCTTATTATTTTTGTTTCCTGAGCCGTGGATTGACCCTATCTCGAAGGTGCGCTTGCCTGGGTTCGAGATCTTCTTCGACTGCACTAGGGACATAGAATGTGATGCACCCCCTGCATTGCAGTATTCAATCCCTAAAAAGGGAGCAGACTGGACTGAAGACATGGATGATGCATTAGCACAAATGTTTGAAGAACTAGAGCTGCAGGATGCCGTCTACATGCTGGATAAGGATGCTCCCGACGAGCACCCAACTGCACTTATCAAGGCTGCCCCTATGGAAAACTGGACTGCTGTTCAAGGTCCGATTGCTGACAAGGCCCAATTTATGGAAGAGTTTGGTTACATAGATTCTGAGTCTGATGATGAATGTCTTCGTCAGCCCTGCAGTCCCAGGATCCAATGGTGAAGAAGAGGATCGATGATGCCGTGGCTCTCTTCTATGTAGAATGCTCTATTTACGTACATCTCTAGCTAGACTGATGGAGAGAAAGGGGCGGAGACCACAGCTTGATACGAGTACGAACTGAACTATACCACAAGCCTATAAGCGTTGAGAGCCCAGGTCAAGGAGCTCTCTCAAACAGAGAAAGGGAACTAAAAAGCCAGAAACCTCCGAAGACGAGCTATTAAAGTAAAGCTCTTAAGTCGAGGAGCGGAGTTTCAACTCGAAAGCCGGCCCGACTTTCTTTGTACGAAGAAGCCCTCCCCGGATGTAGTCCATTATAGAAAGACGAGAAGGACGAACCGGGTAACCAAACTCACGATCAGAATGAAAGGTAGTTCGCTGGGCCTGTCTTTTTCTCCCAGAGGTGTGATATGATATTATATGAGATTAAATGCTCGTATGCGCTTATGAGAGGCGAGAGGGTGCTCCTTTTTATCTCCTAAGCGAATACGTTTCGCGGTTACGTACACAAGTTAAAAGGCACCAACTGGATCGACTATGAATAAAATTGAACCCAGCTCAGGAGCGGGGTTCGCTTAGCCTTCATCCATTAAAGAGCCCCACCGAAGCGAAGAAGAAAGAGTGTGATTGAAGAAAAAAAATAAGCCTATTTAGTAAGTGCAATAATATCTATCTTGACGACCAGAGGAGAAGAAAGCAAAAGCGATTCCAATTTATCCCATTTGAGCCGGTACCTTTCCTAGTTTCATCTTTTGGGTGAAGTCAGCTGCTTAACCTAGGTGTGACTAATCCCTAATCTTCTCTTTAAACGGAAATTTGTGAAATTCCACTTAGAACGAGTTCCTTGACATAGAGTTGCGCCTTTGCTCCTTTGTCTAAAGACTTGTATAGCTCCGAATCCTCACAGTCGAAGATGGGACGGACTGCCCGAAAAGCTCTTCTTTCTATCCTAGCATGCGTGGCTAAGACAGAGAGTCCAGGAATACTAATTGAGAATGGGAACATCTACCAAGATAGCGATCCAGAACAGAGGAGGGAAAGAGATGTTGGAATGTCATCAGGTAAAGAAGGAGCTCTTTGCACAAGAGCACAATAAAGATCTGATACAAGGGCAAGAGTGACTTCCTGACGGAAGGACTAAGAGGCATGAGAGAAAGCAGAAGTGCTAGTTCGGAGTGGAGGAGTAGAGGAAAGGAGGTCGGCCAGCCCTTCCTTTCATAGGATACAACCACAGAGCTTTAGGAAGAGCAAGTCTAGAGACTCGAGAAGGCGGAGTATTGAGAGCAGATGGAGAAGGTGATCGTAGATCAAATCAGTGCTCGCAATCTCAATCTTTTCTTTCTTAGGTTGTACTTGATTCCCTCGCTTTGCTTTGCTATCTTAGATAGATGTGCGTCTTAGGGTCTTGTCTCTTCCCGTAGTCCCCCCTTTTCTTCTTCAGAAAAACCTAACATAATTAAGTCTTCTTCCCCAGTGACAGAGCTGGGAAGTCAAAGACGCGTAAGTAAGAATTGCGTATATAAAGAAAGAGTAGGAAGGGACAAATAAGGCACCGAAGACTTTATTTTAGCATAGAAGACAGAGTTCCCTTAGCCGTGCAGTGAGCGGTACTCCGTCAACAGAGTCGACAAAGCAGTCATAGGTAGCAAGACAGAGAGTAGGATTACCAGTCCCCCTTGCTTCTTTCATAGGTAGGGGCTTTTACCTATGCAAATTTTTCCGTTCCTGCATTCGAGTTAAGTTACCGGTACTCCATCCACAGTGCTGTCCACGGACCCTTCCCCGGATTCGGGTTAATAAAAATAGTCTGAAAGCGTATGTCAGAGGTAGTTACAAGTGAGATAGATGTGTAACTAACCTCTAAAACTAAGCCAAGGCCCGCCGATTGAAGGGTAAACAGAAAGTAACCGGTTAGCGAGCGGTGTCGGTAGGCGAAAAAGTGCCTTTGTCGGCTTAGAAACAATTCCCTCGATAAGCGCTGGGTTAAAGGGCTAAGCTCAATTCCCGAGAAAAGCAAGCGCTATAGGCTTTGAAGCCACGTTTAGAATGGGATTCCAACTCTTCCTCTCGCAAGCGTTTGTTTGGATTCACCATCCTAATGAGCTCTTTTTTGCGCCATACAGTAGCTAGTCTAGTAAAGCATTAGATTAGATGGTTCCCCGCGGGGTCGGCCTTTGATTACAAGTATAGCTTAGCTCATAGCCTCCTTACCAATGAGACAAGGCAGTAAAGCGTGACCGTTCGGAAACCTCTAAGTGGGCCTTCCTACATAAAGTTGGATCATAAAGAAGAGTTTGTTCCTTTGTTTGAAGAGGAACAATCCTACCGGACTCATTTAAGATAGGAATGGCTAAACTTATTGTCCTAGGAAGAAAGCTAATGAAAGCAAAGGTCAAGAATATCTTGGGGATAGAACTCTATCTTACGATACCTTAACTGGTCTTCCCGCGCCTATGCCACTCGGAGTTCAGAGTGTTGTTAGCTGGTTTAACTGAGTCAACCGGGCATAATGAATTCGCACTGGGAACTTTTTCTGTTATTTAGGACTCAGGGTCTATGTCCCGCTGACCGAAAGAAAAGACACCATGTCTGCATTCGAACGCATTACCTTCTATTAAGTGTAAGTGAATTCACTCATCCCAAGACAAGAAGCAAGACAGATTGTGGTGGATACTGACTCAGATAAAACCATGGTCTTGGCTCTGTCTGTACACACTGGTAGTGCAAGAAGAGACGAAGTAAAGTCTTAGTCTTTTACTTCGATTTGTACGTGTTAAGAAAATAGCATGTGACAAGACGTAGATTTTTGTTCCTGTGTAGCTGTGGTAATACATCTTTCTAGGGATTGGACTAGGCAATAAAATAGGCTCTCTCTTCTCTATTTTTTATTATTATTATTATATAAATATAAGTAAAAGAAGGAGATTTCAAGAAAGCAAGCAGAGACTCACTTGCTCAGATACCCTTTGCTTGTGTAGCCTATACTTTCTTTGCAAGCCGGAATGGTACTAGTTGGCTCTGTCTTCATATATGTAATTTCTGAGGTATGAACTTTCACGCCGGGAATCCGAGTTCTCTTCTACTGGCTCTGTTTCACATACTTACACGAAAGCACTCTAGCTTCGTCCTCGGTAGAGCATTACCTTGTCTTTATAGACGAGACCTGGTGCCTATTTCTATTATATAGTATAGTCATTTCATGTAGTTAGCCCGTGGGAAGCAGGAGTCAACCAACCCACACTGGGTACGGAGTCACTACACTACACAGCTGCCTCAAGCTTTTGGACTTTTATTCTATTTCCTACCTCCGAAAGCAAACCAAAGAAAGACCATGAGCTCAGAGCTACGCATTCACTCCAAAGCTAAGCAGTAGGCGTACCTAACCTTGGGACTTCTTATGAGCTTTTGGGATCTGTATCTGTCTTCCCTTTTCTTTTCCGCTACAACACAGGTTTAGACCTTGGGTTTATTCACCTGGAGACCCAGTATGTGTTGTGTTCATTCCCTTTACTCCTACGCCCACTCATTCCTTTGAGCAGAAGTCAGATTTCCAGAGTACCGGGACATCTTAGCCTTAGCTTAATGACTCGCTCTCCCAGGCCAGCGAAAGCCGGTAGTAGTGGGTGAGGTCTGTGCTTGGCTTGTACGAAACTGTACTGCATCTAGCATGTGACGTAGATTTTTATTGTTAACCCGGCGTATGAGTACTACTTGGAAATATGATAAATTTATCTATCTAAAAAGAGCTTTCTAGTTTGAGAGAATGAGTACTCCTTTGATTGGTACTCTGTCTTCATATAGGAAAGATGTTTGTTATTTATGTAGAGAACTCAAACACCGACTCTGAGACCTCACATTCCCTCGTACGGCTATTCCATTCCGGGATTACAGGTGAGACCCACGGCTTCGCTCCCTCACTAAAAAGCATAGAAAAAGAGATTAATAAAGCATTCTTATATTATAAGACCACTTATTCTTTTGCATTCATAGAGTAACCCACATTAACTTCCCCCGGAAAAAAAAGAAGAATTTTTTCTACCTCATTCACTTACAGTAAAGACGAGCTAACTTCCTTCTTATTGATTAGAGCTGAAACCCGGCATTGAGATAAAGGCGAGATCTTAATAGGCCGACTTAGCTTAGAGGAATTGCGAGTGAAGAGTAGGAGGTCCTACGAACTGGCTTAATCATTTCCCATTGGGACAGCCATAAGGGCAGAGCTCTCTCTTCTATTGAAAGCTTTCCAAAAAGAGCGCATTCGCTTCCTCAATTTCTATTAAATTTGAATGTCGGAAATCTGGCATTTGGGCCTTAACTGAAATAAGGAGGGCTAGTTACGCAATAGCCTCCATGTAATATAAGAAGAAAGGAGTCGGGTCGCCACTATCGACTTCGAATAGCAATGCTTTTTCTATGAAAGCAACTAAAGGATCGAAGAGCTTAGTGTGAAATGCTAAGGTTTACTGAGCTTTACTTTAAAAGAAAGAATAGGCTCTCATGCTACTGGACTTTAGAAAGATCTTCTTTATATTATATGAAGATTCATCTCCGAAGCTGAGAAGCTGAAGATGGATATCGGGCTCTGGGATTAGTATAGCGGCTAGTCTCCGGGTCTCTTGAATAGGTAGGCTCAGTACGCTAAGGAAGCTTGGTCTGCTTAGGGCGGTAGAACAGAGAATATAATTAGATGAATCTGGGAAAGCCTTGACTTTAGGGCTAGAGGTTGGGCTTTAGCGCGGTTTACTGAGACTCCGTTCTCATTATACTAAAATAGAAAGAAGTTGGTTTCTGTACAAGGTCCGCTCACTGCGGGATAGTCCGCTTACTTTATTATTCGAGAGCGGGGAACTTCCCTTCAATAAGCTTGTTAATGCATATCTGCCCGCATATGGAAGTAATTCCATTCTTCTAACTTAACTAATCACTGGATCAGACGATAAAGGAATGGATGGGATCAAAAGAGCTCTCAATACGATAGAGGAGTGTAGAGTTATTTCTGATGAAACTTGCTGTCTTTGTGAGTTGCATCCAGAATCAGTGTATCACCTCTTCTGGGATTCTTCCTACAGTAAAGTCGTTTGGTCTATCTTGCTTGAAAATGGGTTGATTTAGACTCCCACTCGAAACTGGCAGAAAAGAATTCATTGCACAAATCCCTTAAAACTATAGTAGCGGCTAGCTCACTAAGAGATAGAGACGCAGCTTCTCTAATAATTGTATATATATAGATATATAGCATAGCCCTTTTTCTGATATTGAGATTACGTCAAGTAAGAATTCCTATTCTTCTTGTTCCGAAGAAACCTAAGCGATTCCTTCTCAACCTGGGCGATGCTACCCCGAGAAGTGCTCCTCGACAGATGGAATCTCCGCTCCTGGGATCGAGCTAATCTTTCTTTCGCTTGTAACAAGCATTATGCTTTGCTTTGTCTACCAATTCCTGTAAGAGTTCTTACAGGAGAGCCTTAACTCCAGCTGAAAGATGAGACGAGACTCTTATTCTCCTCCCGCCCATATACCACACGATACCAGACCAAAATGTTAGAATTCTAAAAGAGCTTTCTCACGTCCATCTATCAGTGTTATTTCCTCCAGCTCCCGCCAAAGCTATTGTAGCAGCTCCAGCCTTTGCCTCATCTAAGGGGTCGGGGGTGGGGTTTAGAAAGAGTCAAGTTACTAGTTATGCCTGCCCGGCAGTGAAAAAGCAATCGATCGTACGACCCCTTCAAAGATGTATCTATCTATATTTTCTTTTTGTTTTTGTAGAAGAAAGAAAACTGTCAAGCAAGGAAGGCGCAGTAAAGAAAGCCTTATGCTGGGCTTAAGCAAGCTAGTACGCCTAGTAGCATACAGAGCGATGTGTCTCGAAGGAGGCAAAGCCCCACTCTACCACACAATCTATATGGTTTATATATAATCCCACGCTTAGTTCGTTTTCTATTTTTTTTCCTCAGGGGTTTTTCGATCAATGCCGAATAACCCTATTCTATTAGCTTAGTTTCCCAGTAACCTTTTTTACCTTGGTTTCCAAAAAATCCAATCTATTGCAGACTCGTCGGTCGGTTTTAGGACGCCTCACCACTAAACACCAGCTTCACAGGTGAGTTTCCCACGCCCCACATAGGGAGAAGCCCCTTTTCGAGGCTCTGGTTTCTGGTTGTTTCTTATGCCGAAAAGAGCTCTTTCATTGAGAAGTTGGTCCTGGAGCTGAAAGAATTTCTTTAGTTGACCCCGCAGCTAAGAGCTAAGGCAGTCGCAGAATCGTCCGCTCTCTTACGAAACAAGGAAAAAATCCGCTGTTTGAAAGGTAACTAGATCTAGATGCGGATAATCGTCTTAATGGTCGCCGAATCGCAAAAAGAGCTTATTAGCTTACCGGCAACACGCTTGGATAAGTAAGGCGATGAACCGTACCTCAACCTCTTCCCTGCTCACTCTTGCCTTCTTCCAGTCACTCACAATCTTTTTCCTGGTAGGAAAGACAGAAAGAAAGCAAGACTTCCTGAAGAATCCGCCTTCTCATCCATTAGCAGTCGTTAGGCCTCAAAATGGTAAGAGTAGTGGAAATTAGCCCTCGTAAGGCTTCACCTATGCCAGTTAAACTCAAACGCTCCGCCAATACAGTAAACCGATGCCTTACAGTCATATTAAAAAAAAAAAGACCTTGCTCCGCATCTTCTCTTTCCTGGTATTAAATTTCCTTCCTAGACTTAACGATTTCATTCACCGTGATTTTTGGCATCAATGCCGATTGCCGGATCGAAAAAAAAGACTTTTTTTTAGGAAATACGGTCTTTTTGGCCGGCTACGCCCCTTCTACGAGCATCGAAAAAAAGATCTCGGAAACTCGGGATTTTGGGCTTACTTTTAGGCATAGCATTAGAAGATCTTGACTATTTTATTTTATAAAGACAGACTGACTGTTTGCACGAGATGAGTTCAAACCCGGTTGAAAGCAGAGGAGGGAGTTAACAGGACGGGGAGACTGCTTCAAGCCATACAAGGACTTCTTCACTAGTGAGAGATATAGTGGAAACATTTTGTTATGTTATGGTTGAGAGTGGGGAGTGAAAAGACCAATGCAGTAGAGAACGACCGCATGAATCGGAATCCACTATTATATATATATTAAGACAGACGACCGAGAAAGAAAGGCTCCACGTTCTCCAAGTGGTTGATCTTAGCGTGCTAGCTGCTGCTTCATTTCGTATAGTGATAACGCTTTCTCTTTCTTAGCGCTCCGCCCCCCCCCTTGTATAGGTTGGGGAACTCTGGTTGCGCGGCTTTCTCTTATAGGGGTCTATTTTCTTTTCTCTGACTTGACTCAGCTTGACCTACTTGACTCAGCGGTTAGAGTATCGCTTTCATACGGCGAGAGTCATTGGTTCAAATCCAATAGTAGGTAAAACCGGCCGAAACCCCTGCTTTTGCCAGCATGACAGCAAGCAAGCACGGACTGGCAGCAAGGCTCTGTAAGAGAATGACCAAAGCATCGGTTGCTTCCACTTGTGGCCTTCTTCGACCGCCTTGACACCTTAATATCAAGGCAAGGAACCCCCCCTCTCTTCTTCTCTTCATGTATGTGGGCTGCCTGCCCCGTCCCGAATAGACGAACAGGAACAAGCTGAAGAAAGGCGCGAGAGAAAGAGTTGAGTATCAACTCACCTCCCCTCTTCAAAAATTAGGTGAAGACCAAGGTTCGAAGACCAACGGGAAACCTTTCACCACGCCACACGATTCTTTCGCGAAGCGCTCTCTCAGACGTTTCCACTCCTGCCCCCGCCTAATGACTTGAGATGCTGGGGGTGCTCAGCGGGCCAGGCCAAAAGGGGAGGAAGCTGAAGTTGCTGATAGGGCACAGCCCACCCAACCAAGGCAAGGAGAAGGAGTCCGTTCATGGTAGAAGTCCTTCTTGCTTCCATCTTTCTTTCCATTTTCCTGCCTTTCTTTGCCGGACAGTTTCGCTCTCTCAGTCCACTAGCAATACACCAAGTAAGTCAGTACAGCACTAGCAAGGGATTTTTCCAGTACATTGCTTTTCCCTCCTATGACCATCTGCTTTTGAGCCTAAATCGAATCTTTACTATTGGATTGGGATAACTTTCATTCCTTCAAACATACTTGAAAGTGCACAAAGCATTCCCTCCACCTCTACTCTTATACGAGGAGGCTAACTAGGTGAAGAACTCAAGACGGTATATCATGAGGAGTCAAGATGGCTCTGTCGAAAGAAATCTGGTTTAGGGGGAGACAAGAGTGGCGCAGCGGTTCGGAATCGTAGAAGGAAGACTCTATCCCGCCGCGGTCAAATACCCGGCAATCTCCAAAATGTTAGCTGGTACTTAACCTCATAAGAAAAGTATGAGGCTGATTGACGTATAATAAGAGTTTGAGGCTTCTAGAGAAGGCAACTCCTTTCAAGCAAGAAGGACTTTAATTACTCACCTGGGATTTTTGGAATAACTAAAAATCCGCTTTTTATCATCTTTAACCTCCACTCTAGACTAAGGAGAAAGAGAGGCATAAGATTGCTTCTTCTGAGGGACAGTATAATAGGGAAGCCCCGCTTTTAGGGGAATGCTCTTGGTCCGCTTTCGATGTGGTCAATTCAGTCCTAGCTGTCCGGTCTGCTTGTCTGAAAAGAATTCCATTCCTAACAAGTAGTCAAATCGTGGAAGGTACTTCTAAAGGTGTGAGCGAGCAAGCTTATGTGCCGCCATTGGCCTATGCTTTATTCGTAGTCGTCTAAGGTTCGCGGGTGGTATCACCATTGACGATTGATTAGAGCATTTTATCCTCCATCCGAAATGCGGATTCAATAAGTATATGAAGTGGCAACAATCACTCTAAAAAGAGATATGGATACAAGAGCTCCTAATGGAAGACTTACCGAATCTGGATGCAGCATTTATTCAACTAAGACTGATCTTCCCTCTGTGCCATTTGTCCCTTCTCCTATTGATTCACTTCCTTTTACAGCAACCTACTTTTCTTCAAAACAGCCGAGTCCATTTACATTTAATTAAAGGAAATTGTCCGGTATTCACTTCTATTATCTCGAGTAATCGAATCGCCCGCTTCAGGCTAGAGAGAAGGCCTTCATGTGCAAGGGCTAGGCACCTAATGCATGTGAGGGTAAGGGAAGGAAGTCTCTTTGGCACGTATGAGTATCAGAGCGGGTAAATCGAAAGAGATTTCTAGGCTTGGTTCCGTTAATGGGAAAAATTTATGATATTTTCAGCACCCTTTACTCTTTTTATAAACGGCCTTGGAGTTATAGATCTACTCGCGATCGAGGGAATGCGTTCTATCTCTTGAGCTTCCATTCGTGGGTTTAGAGATCGCTAGGGCCCCCCACCTACTTTCTCCGCTGCTCAATGGCTCTAGTAAGAGGAATATGAACTTGGATTCGCCCTTTCTCCGCCGAGAGGGATTGGGTGCCTCATTAAAGTCTTATTCCCGCTTCTTTGCCCCGCCGTCACAGGTCCCGTAGTCTCTTAGGAGTCTCGGTGAACCGAAGATGTCGTCCTAAATTTAGGATGAATTACAAAAAAACCGACCGACCAGAAACGTGGGCAACGATATTGAACCACGCGTATGAGTCGGGGCTTCCCCGAGGGCTATCCTTGCGCTCGAACAGAGACTTTAGATCAAAAATACCCCCTCGCACAAAGAATCTCTTAGCGAACTAAAAGACCCCTGTGTTAGAGATCAAGGACTTTTGGTGAGAAATAGTGAGTCCCAAATCCGCTAACACACTCGCATACTCAGAAGCAACCCGCGATAACAATGTCATCACCTAATACAGCATAGGCCTGAAACCGGCGACCGGGATAAAGCCGCTCTGCTGCCAACCACACTACCATATGATGTGATAGTGTGAACAAAGGCCAAGACAAGAAGAGTAGTATCCGAGAGGTTGCCCAGTTACAAAGCCGACAGCTGCCGGCTTGGGTAGCACTGATAAAGTTTCCCATGATGTAGTCTGGACACGGAACTTGCCAAGGTAGGTCCAAAGAAATTGATTGCCATGATTGCCATTAACAACGTTAACGGCCACCGATCCGTAGCGTTCATCATAGCAATAATAAACATCACTGAACCTTTTAACCGGGACAAAGGTCCCTCTCTCTTGATTAAACCATCGGTCGGTAAACGACGGAGAATTTCCATCAACCAATCATGGTACGGGCCCTCTGATTAAAAAAAAATGGCAATTCTTCGCGTTTCAATGAAAAAAAAAATTTCGCGAGTGAGATTCATACTGTCTTCTTCAATAGCTGGGTTTCCGTCCTTCTTGTCTTCTGCAGCGGCAACTCATACTCAAGCAGTAGCACCGGTTCTTCCACAGAAAGAGGCAAGGATCTGATGACAATGCGGATAGGAACGAACGGAAAGACTGTAATTACACCTTCTTTTTAAGAAATTTCTATCAATTGATTTTCGACTTCCTTGATCGAACATGTAATGTAAAAGAGGTGAACCAGGTTCGACTACTGTCAGGCTATATTTCACGGTGGACAGAATGAGGGGGACTATTTATTACTATTGATCGAAAGATGTTGGAATGCACGGGGCAGGAGAAAGTCCAAAGTCCTCTGAATGTCAAAGTGCTGTGAGAGAGCATATCGAGAAAGACCCAACCCAAGGGTCATTCCTTCTTTGATCGATTGTTCCGGTCGCTTCCCCGGACCTACTTCTTTGTAATCCAGCCACTTTACAATCTTCATGATTCAACTTTTGCCCTCCTGTCTTTCCGGGCGCACGGACCATTCTCTCTGAGCAACTACCAGAAAACTGGAACACAGGATAATTAGTGGCAGAAGGAAGAAGCAAGGAAAGAATTCTTATACCACCAATCCCACGGAGAGCGGTAATAAAAGAGAGAGGCTTTCGATTTCGAAGAGTAGCCTTTTTTGCTTGACTTTGACTCTATCTCGCTATTCAATACAATAGGAAGGTGACAGTTCTAGATCCGCCTCCCTTGAAGAAGGGCGAAACAACAGAGCAGAGTAGCGGTCGGTGTGAACTCGTCTCTATGGGGGGATTTACCTTGGGTTCGGTTGATGACTTTTCTCATATCTCCATACCCGGAGATTCTGATGCCAGCGAGCGAGGGCAGTCGGTAGTTGATCTCCGATCTTGAGTATGCCCGATACTGTCGGCCAGTTTGATTTGGTTTCAGAGCTTCTTGAATCGATTTCCTCTCCGCTTCGGGTTCTTCCATCCATACATTAAGCTTAGCCATGAATGTCATAATTTGTCTTAAGATAGACTTAGTGACTGCATCAAATTTAGGGGAGATAGAAGTGCGATTCCGACAAATCGGGAGCTTGCGTATGTAAACGAAAGAGTAGAAAGATCATCTCCCTTGATAGCTGAATGCAAGCGAGGCTGGACCTAGATTCGCGTATGTAAGTGAAAACGAAAATCAAGGAGTTCCTCTTTCTAGACAAGAAAGGAGGAGCTCAAACAAGGTTCAAAGATCTCCTTTGTATGGTTGAAAGAAAGCCTTTCCTAAACTGTAGTTTGACAGCCTTTTCTCTTTTCTCGGCATCAGGGGAAAGATTGAATCATAGGAGAGTACCTACTCTTAGTCATTGAAGTACCACCTCTTACTTGAAGTTCAGCCTCTTGTTCTCTTTCTCTTTTCCACTCTTCATTCCTTTAAGATTAAGAAAGGGCATTGCCCAAGCCAGATTTTCCATCCCAAAGTGAAACAAAACCAAAGCATTCTTACCCCGATTGAAGCTATAAGAAGATATAGAGAAAATAACCTTTTGCGGTAATCACCCAACTTCACTTTGAATCGTGAGAAGTTATTAGCTGAGATCTTTGTCTATCTCTTTCTCTAGCCCATACCTTCTTAAACCCTTTCTGGGTACTTTCTCTGATGCTTAGCTGAACTTTCTTGTACTTCATTCACACTCCTTTGCCCTTAAGGCTTTACCTGCCCCAAAGCGGGGAAAGAGACTGATCTTACAGCATAACCCTACTCTATAGCATGAAATGCTTAGCTTTAAGCCTATTATCATATCATATTCTTTTCTCAGACTGATGTAGCATGCTTAGGAGATTTGGAATTTCATGGTTTGCCGACATGTACTTGGAGATCAAGTTTTTGTTTTGTCTCGGTTACTTCAACTCAAACTTTGTTAGTCTATTCTATTGAGACCAGTGACACCACCCAACATTTTCTTTTCTTCTATAACACAGACTAAAAGCTACAGCAAATGTCATACGTAAGAAAGAGAAGGGATTCACGTGCGAAGGGAACTCACCTGTACCGATAGCAAGGAGAACTCAAACTCGATTTAGCTTTCTATTTTTTTCTTGTTGAAAAGACTAGCTTAACTGGCTAAATGGATTTCATTGGCAGTTCGGTCCGATCAGTCGGATTCATATGTATTATGGGCCATTTGCCTTGGTGAGAACTATAAGATGAGGGAGAGAAGAGTTCTAACTCGGAGAGTAAGTTTTCTTTTCCCTATATGACATTTCTTGAAAGTCCGCTTCCTCGTTGGACCTGTTTTAGATTGAACGCTTTCGATTCAGGTTCTAGGGAAGAACTCGGTCCCTTGCTTCCATTAGTCTGGCGGAGAAGGAAAGAGCTATGAGTGGAGGAGAAGGGAAAGTTAGTAGTCGAAGCCCAACCAAAGAAGTCAAAGTAGGGCCAAGACAAAAGAAAAAATGGCATTCTTTCATTTAATGAAAGAAAGTCTTCTTTTTGGGATTTTTTTAGTTAGTTTAAGTGGATTCGTCCCTTGTAGTTTCAGACTCCGCAACTTAGCCAGGAGCTTCAGCGTAAGAGTGAACTGTTAACTGTTAGCTGACTTCGGCTGAAAAAGAAAGATTTTCCCGAAACAGTAATGGAACTGGGAATAAAGGAGTAGCCCTTACATAATCTAATAATCATTAGCTAGGTCTTTTGCCCAGCTTTCTGCTGTAAATAAGACAAATATATCTAACTAATGGCGCTCAGATTATGTAGACGATATCACTTATATCAAAGAATCGAAGGATGTGTATGGAATACGAATACTGCTTATGTTGCTTCACATCTTCTGTCTCCTGATCTTATTCTAGCATCAGCCTAGGGAACCGAGCAAGTCTTCCGAATTGCCCGCATTCTCCAAGCGGAATTGGTTTAATACCTTCTTTCATCAAGAGTCTTGGCCAAAAGAAAGACCTGTCACCTTATTTCCTGCCTAATCTCCAGCTTCCGGATTTCTCGCTTAGCTCAGCTCGAGGGAAAGAGTTGACTTTGAAGTGAAGGGAGTTGAAAAGTCTCAGAAGGGGGGAAATCCGGATGAAGGGTCAAACTCCTTTACTTATTGGTTAGCCGACTCAACCGAGTCTCCTCGTTTCGAATAAATGCCGTCTGCGCTGACTCTTCACAGGAAAATGCTTCAAACAGACAAATCGTATAAAATCCTCTTTCTTAAACCCAGAAAATCTTGAGGAAGTCCTCGCGTCTGGTCTTTTCTTTGGTTTAAGGATTTGCCTTCTCCGGTTCTAGAGGATTAAAGATACCTTTAATCTACTTTAAGATAAGAGACACGGATGTTGCTGCCACGTGAGTGGAAAGGAAGCTAAATCAGCTAGTCGTCTTTCCTCGACGACAAACTAGGATGTTAGTCTTGTGGAATAGCCTTGATGAGTCTCTTTCTTTTTGCTGCTTCAAAGTCTGATGGATGTTAGAGTAGAGGCTTGTGCCTAGAAAGAAAATGATTGATAAGTCGATTTTGATGTCCTTTCATGCGAATCTTGCTTTTGGACTACCAAGTCACGGGAGACCTAGTTCAATCGTTCAATAATTCTTTTGTTGGGCAACGAACCATAGAGTACTTTTTATCGGCTACTCCTTTCAATTTTCAATAAGGGCACTGCTCTTACCAGATCCGCTAAATAGTAGATCGGTTCTTTTCTTAGTGAAAGAAGAAGAAGAGGAAAAGGGGCTAAGTAAGGTAGATAGGTTACGTAGCTCAACGAAAGCATATAGAGAAATGGTATTCTTTTAGCTTCTTAAATAAAGTTAAAGTAGCCTAATCGATCCGAGTATAGAACCTGGTAAAAGAGACTCAGCACTCTATTTCTTCTCTTACGTCATTTCCCCAGTCAGAATTAGAAGTCAGAAAATTACATGTCGGCTATGCATTTTTTTATTACTAGAAGGGCGTTAAGCGTAAAAGAGAAGGAGCGCTTGGCATCCCGTTCGTGCCCAATCCCCATTGTGGTCACTTCACTCAAAAATCAATCATAGAATCAGGCTCTTCTTCAAAAATTGGGTCTGGGCACGTATCTACTTATTTGTTTGAGCTCATCGAATCGGAACTATCAAATCAAGGTCAAAGAGCTAGTAGATAGAGGTATGGGGCGTAGAATGCCATAGATACTTGCCTTAGAAGCGATCGTTACAAAAGAGAATGAAAAACTTAATTCGATCTTCAAAATCTTTCCTCTCCGAGAGTGAGTAACGAATGGAAGATTACCTCGGTAAGGAAATATATAAACCTTCTTCTTCCTGACTCGATTCCCATTACCAATCTTCGATTCAACCCATGGCGGGCTCATCCAATACTCCAGTTGAATCCCTCTACGTTGACGATTGCCGCACAATCCAAGCTTTTGCAAACCAAGCCAATACCGTTAATCACAAACTCCAACAAGCATATATGCCCAACGCTGTATCATTGAGAAATCCTGAACCAGATGATCATCTATTCAAGCTGGGGCCATCCTTCAATCCGAAGACCGTAGGCTTAATCGAAGAACTCAGTGAGGTTTATCCAGCAACAGAAACCACCTTCGAACCATTAGTGAGAAACCATTCCCAACTCGCTTCTTGGAGAACCTGATACAAAGATACCAATCCTACCAAAGGGATTGTGGCCACAGACCAGATAAGGAATTTAACGAGTGGGTGACCCGATTAGATGCCAAATTGAAATCGAAGTGGCAAAAGCTGAGAATCCGTGAAGCCATCTTTCTCTCCACTTGCACTATCTCATTTGATTACCCGCTCATGTCTGCTCTTCTGTGCTTCTGGAATAAAAGCTGCAATGTCTTCCAACTGCCTGAAGGAATGCTTAGCATAACTATGGAAGATGTTGCCGCTATAACCAACCTATCGCCTATCGGAATCGAGGTATCAACACTCGAAGCTTACCCTACTCAAATTCAGCATACTTACGTTACGAGTTTCCAAATTAAACAGCATACAGTAAATTCTTGAAGAGGACTCGAAGGAGAGGTCAGTATACAGGAAGAGATGTCCTTTTACCTCTATTGGATTTGCAAATGCCTCGTTTGCAATCAATCTGTTCAGATACAAAAAAGTTTCATCCCCATTGCTTTTTCTCTTTACGCGGCAGACGGCCCAGTGGCTCTTGCCCTATTTTTGCTAGGACTGGCCTAAAAATGTATTGGCCAAATACTGGATGCCAAGTTTGGCGCTTCTGTAAGTGGTCCTCTCTGGCTCGTGCAATTCTGGGCCCAGGCATACTTCCCTGAGATTGCTGCACGAACTCTTCACGATCCTGCCACATTACGGGGTATGCCTTTTTTTTCTTATGGCCAAAAATTGGCTGGCAGCCAAACTGCTCCCACAAAAACATTTTTGCGAATGTTTCCTTTATCTGGCCAATTTTGATAGGAAAAGAGAAGTACATATGTGGAACCCTTTTCATGACAGGTTTTTCGGAGCTGACTGGTTCAAGAAACTTGTTCTATCCAAAAGTTGCTCTAGAAGAGAAAAAAAAGACATATGGAAAGCTATTTTAGTGGCTCGCGATCTACCAGTGTTCTTGAGCAAAGACATTTATCTCGAGCAATATTCTCCAAATCAATGCGCCGGGCAATTTAATTTGGCCACATGCAATCCATTCCTGTTCCCTTCTATCAAACCCTCAACCAGCCATGGCACTCTAGATCACTTAAGGGGCTGGACCAATCGAGCACGCGAGGTGTATTACAATGACCTTCAGTCGACTAAGAAGGTGGTGCATCATATTCGCTGGAAGCCAGCCTGCCTTGGTGGGATAATTATTAGAGTAACATTTCCCCCGCCTGCTAACTATTCTCGGTCTCGGTGGGCTTACCCTGATAGGGGATTCGATTCATATCTATCATTGACTTACTAAAATCGGCTTTTTCATCGCCTTGACTTTCTCCGTGATCAACTACTTTCTATTTCTAGACGATACCGCCGGAAAGAGTCAAAGTCAAGACAGACTAAGGCGATAGAGAGAATTCCTATTGACTGTCTTGACTTCTCCTTTTACTAAAGCCCATAAAGAAAAAAACGAAAATGAAATAGGAACAACCGTGCTGGTCGTAATAGATATTACATGTTTTTTGTTCAAAACACCTATATATGGAGGACTTATTGAATGCAGTCATACCATTTCCATTTTTGCCTTGCCGTCATCGTCATCTTCCGCAGTCGTACAAGAAGCTTTGGGCGCGGAGGCCTCGCCTCCAATTCCCGAGGTTCCGCCCATGGCAGCCATCGACGTACATGTTCCTGCTCCTACCTACTAGTCTTTCCAGCCGGAACTCATTTACGATAGTTTGAACTTTTTCTCATTTCCTACGGCTTATGTAACTAAGAATTCAGTGAAGTTATGCCTACGGCTTATGTCACTATAGCCTTATAAGCTACTAATGCTTTCTATATACTATATACAAAAAAGTCGGTGAGGAAAGAAAGCCTATACTAAAGGAGTTCCTATTGAATGGCACATGGTTCTGCATTAAGAAGCAAAGAAAATGTATGTATCACTTCTTTTTTTCAATGAGTTATAGAAAGGACATGTCGGGTGTCTAATCCAAAAGACTTAGCCGTCCCACGGACCTTCCTTAACTTGTGTCTAGAGATGAACTCCTGTCTATGTTACTAGAAGCCAAAAAAGAGTTATATCCTCCTTTTGGGACTAATGCTTCCAATTTCAGTATTGGAGATTGGCATGGTAGTTTCTACTAAGTTCTCTCATTTGGCTTTCAAGAAGACTTTGCTTCCCGATTTATATTAGAATGATAGGTTGAAAATCCTTCTTGCTATAAGTCCATATTCATTGCATTGGTCCATGCCTCTCTCATTCTAAAAGTAGCTGTCTCCATCCCTTCTATAAGCAGGGCTTTTTTCCTCGGATGCAACTAATAAACTACGGAATTCTTCTGTAAAGGAAAGGGGCTGGGAGTGACTACTACTAAGGGACCAAAAAGCCTTTCTCGTCTGTCATGGAGAACCTTCCCGGGCTCTAGCTCTACCATAGACTTAGATAGACTTAGAATAAGCGGGACTAGAGGACAAAGCATCGAGAAGAAAAGCCTTCAGAGCCAAGACCTACTCCTAAATCAGCAGAACTACGGATGAAGCAATAACTCTCCTCCGACAGACATCAAAGAAATCGCTGTCTAAAGCCAATGATTTGCTTACTCCTCTCGGCGGGAAGACCCGGTGACCAAAGCCCAACCCGGGATCTCCTTTACAAAATGTTTTGAAAGCATACGAAATAGGATCTTGCTTTATACCCCAATCCACACACAACTTCTCCATTCTGGAAAAGGAGCTGAAGAGGAACTTCCCGCCCACTAGTGGTACAATTCAAATTCATTCAAATGTTCTGCAAGGGAAGCAGGCATAGCACTCGAAGATGAAGCAGGTGTCAAAAGCTCTTTCGACAAATCAAAAAAAGAAGAATTAGCAGCAGCGGCTAAAGCCTCATCTCTACCTGTGGAATGGAAGACTCCCCATTTCCAAAAGGCAACCCCCGATCTTGAAAACCTATGGTAGAAACAACCTCTCTTGCTGTTTCGGATTCGATCCTATCTTTTGTGCCTTTAAGCCTAATAGAAGTTCTCGCACTTGAGAAGGAATATCTTTTTTAGTTTTTAGTCTCTTTCTCGAGTTATCGATTTTTTGACCATTTAAATACCGAGCTTTAAAGCCAATAACATAGGGGAGTATAGCATTCACTCTATCTATCGATATAAGGCTATTTTAAGGCAGTGTAGTACGATTACCTGACTACAGTACTTACTTTAGTAACTCAACTCAAATTCAACTTTACCTTCAGCCAGAAGTAAATTAGAAACTTATTACCAACGCGGATTAGCTATTAAGCCTGCTCCGCTCACTAGGATACCGTCTTACGCTGTACCCGGTCTCAGACCGGACAGAACGAAACTACTCTCTAGCTCTTTCTGTAGCTAATCGAGGAGAAGTTCTCTAGACATCCCTGGTTGTTACCGTTTTAGGAAGTCCACTCTTGCCACTCCTACCTCAGGTTATCAGGCATCCGGAAATTCGATCCTCATAACCGGAAGAAAGGATAACTCCTAGCTTAAAAGCTCATAGCTGCGGGCTGCCCAGCTTTCCTTCTAGCCAATCCCGTGCCCAACTCTTGGGTAGAAACTCACCCCCATCGCGATTTGGGAACTCCCACAACATCAAAAATCGAATGGTGCCACTTTACCTTCGGTATCAAAGGCACAAACAAAGGAAAGATTTTTTTCTTAATTAAAAAGAGTCGATTCGAACAATCAAATTCTATTCGTGGCTAGGATGGAATCTGGAATCCTACTCTGAAAGTGGAGTCACAGGTTGTCAGGCATAAGGCCAAAATCACCTTGATTTTAGTTCTCAATAGAGGGGAATTAATAAATGCCATAAGATCCCGTGCTATCGGAGATCTAGGCACAAGCTCCCATCTCTACTAAGTCTTAGCCGAAGCTCCAGGCGGCTAATCATCGGCTTGGCTTTACACCGTTGATACTTCATTTTCGCGCTTTGAAAAGGCATTTTTATTGTAGTTGCTTGCTTTAATACCTTATCTTTATTAACACAGGCAACTCGAACAAGAAACTTTCCTTAAGGGTTATAATGGTTATTAATAAAAAGCTTGACAGTGGAATCTGATATCCCATATCCTCCTCAAGAAAAGAATCTAAGGCTTTGGAGGCAGAAGGATCTTACATCTTTCTAACCCGAACCCGAAAGCCATTCCCATCATGGAACCCGTCTACCCGCTCATAGCTCGTACCCAATACCAATACCCAAAAACCCTAGTTTTTCTCTCTCGCTCACCGGGAGAATGCTCTCACTTGGATGCTGGCATGTGTTATTAAATCAGGTGATACACAACCAACCAGACCTCGGGGTTTACATGTGCCCGGGTTCTTATCCTTACCCCTCAAGGAAGGCATCACATCAGGCTGCCCTTAACGCGGAGCTCTCTTTAGCTGCTGTTCGATTTCACGTCTCAAGCTAATAGCTGTTGGATCCCTGGTACTCTTTATAAGATGTGATTTACCCCATGAGCGACGGCCAAGCCCGAAAACCATACCTAAGCACTCGTCATCTCGCGTTCCCTCCTGGAGTTTATCGCCCAAGTCCCCAAACCGTAACCTACTATTATTTTGTTATGAACTAACCGCCGTGGGTCATTTGGAAACTCCTTACTGCTTCCCAGGAAGAGAAGGAAGCGCAACCAACTCTCTCTTCGTTGAAGTAGCCCTCCTCTATAGACTGGAAAAATCCTAGAGGCATACTCATTCCTATCCTTGGGGAGGGAAGGTCAGGGTAGGCATATGAAAAAACCCTCTCAAAAGGCCTCTTTTCTTAGGCAAAACCTTAGGAAGAAAGCCTATTATTAAAGGCTAGGGGAATGGTGAAAGAAGGAACCTAGCCTTTACTTAAGATTATGAATGAATAGAAAGGGCTGGGGATTGGGATCACTTTCCGTATGGATCATTCCACTAGTGAGGCGAGGCGAGGAAATTACTGAAGTGAGACTCTTTCGTTGGAAGAAGAGGATTCTAGGTCAGCTCTCCCCCTTCAATCTGATTCGGTGGAACTAAGGCAGAAGCCAGTACCGCGAGGAAGTCTTCCCGGAATCTCCCGCTTTGGCTATTGATTGACCGGTCTTTACTTCTTATAAAGATGGGGTGGTCGTAACATAAGAAAAGTGATGAAGGGTCACAAGCCTATCTCCCTTTCGTTTGGCTACGAATCCCTACTAAGGAAGCCTAAAAAGCAAGAGCATTCGCCCGGTCGGGTTCCTCTGTTCGTTCTTACGCTAATGGCCTAGCCCAGTCCCCCTTTCCTCGTTAACCTGGCCGAGCCGACACGAGTTCCTTTCCTTTACCAGCTTTTTGAGAGTAACCTTCTTCATTCCCTGAACGAAGCCCTCAACCGATCCTTATAATAAAGCCGGAGCTTCTGGAGTTAGAACAGGGGGTAGATCATAGCCCGATTAACCGATCTAACTTTAGCTAGGAGCCTCTTCTATTCTTATTCTTTGTGGCAGGTGGTATCGTATATAAGAAAAAGGTTGCATTTAGGAGTGATCTTTTTATCACATCTCAACTCTTTCTCTTTCTCGTCATCTCTATCATACTTGCTTGACCAGAAAAATAGCGTAATGTAATAGAGAGACGGAATAGCAGTTTCGGGGACTCCATGGTGTTGTGCTCCTCAAAGTGCATGTTGCGCTGTCTTCCCCTCCTCACTTTTTCCCATGCTTTCCCTTGGTCAACAACCAAGCACAGAAAACGTTACTTCTTCACTACTCCGACTTTCTTTCTGTCTGGAGGGAATCATTTTTTCTCAATCAATCATGCCTCAATTGGATAATGTGAATAACCTACCTCTTGGTTTTGGCTCATCTAGCGAAAGTCTTTCACCCAGTTCCAGTGATACATCTTCTTCAAATCCATTCGGGACTAATAATACCACTCCATCCACGACGACTATTAGCGATTATAGTCTTCAATCTGCAAGTAGTGATAATTCTTCTGCTGGTATTTTTGAAGATCATCCTGGTCTTCACCCTTCTAGTGAACGTGTGGTCGAGCTGCAATCTGAGATCAGAACCACGTTTGAACAAGTGGTGAAAGACGCGGGCGATCAGCATCTTTTTCCAGATGTTGAAAGCGATTATACCGCGGTCGCGGAACGTCTTCTACAGAGGGAAAGCCTGTATCGAGTAAGTGGAGAGGAAAGATCTCCAGAGATTCTTATCTCATTCCATTCCAGTGGCTCAACCAGTAACCAATGGCGAAAACTAAAAAATCCATGGTTTCCCGGTAGAACCCCATTTCGCCCAAGCTGTTTCGGAACCGGAAAAAAGAAGCGGTTTTTCGCACAGCTTGCTCATAGTGCAGGTCCCACTTGTATATTGTATTTGGCCGAAGAAGCATCGGACAGGTTGGAGTTCTTACCTTCTTTGGACTCCATGGACCAAGATCTGCTTTCATTATATGGGCAATACCGATCTACTTTAGTAGATCATATGGATGTAGCTCTAGCTTCTGATTTTGATGAATTGGAAACATCTCTTTTCCATTTCTATTTACCTAGTTCATATTTGTCTTTCGTGTGTTCCGGGGAGTAATTCGATCTCTTCAATCTCGGGATACCACCTAAATAACTGCGGCCAGAGAGTCAAATAGGTCGGGAAGAAAGAGTCTGAGGTTGGGTTGGACGACATACATCTTGGTTGCTTCCCCCTCTTTGCAGGGTGATGACGCCAGTAGCTGTGGAGCACAGATGACCATCTCTTCAAGCAGGGATATAGGGCTGGGCCCCTAGATCCAAGTCTAAAAAAAAAAAGAGAAAGCAGGTTGAGGTGAGTACGGGAGGCAAGGCTGGATCTCATGAGTAAGTGACTCGCCGAGTTACCAAGGTCCACCCCAGTCCCGCATGATTTACCCTCCATAAAAAAGTGAGTCAAAGCGGGCAGAGCTTCATGTCAATAAGATAGCCATGGAAAAAGATAGCTTATTTTCCTGTATCAAAGAGCTGATTGAGCTTATCTCCTCCCATAAGGCCGGTATGATCACTGAAAAAACGCTATATCAAGGGACAGAAAACTGTTTACGAGGAGCTATAGAGGAAGGGCTGCAAAACCAGCTCAACCAACTTGAAATCCCCACCAACCGCCCGATACACGCCTTAACTGATGCCGTTCTCGTGCGGACGCGTGCTGAAACGAATATTGACGGTCTAGCCGAAGTACTAGAGCAGATCCACTCTCATGAAACTATTCACTACTCATATGGCTCTCGTAGAACAACTACTGAGACGAGTAGACTATCAGGTGAACAAGCGTCACGAAAACAAACCCCTTTAAGACTGATTCCTATGTTGATTGCGGAGATTAGGTTTTATATGGAGTTCGAACGGTAGCCGCTTAGCTTAGTGCGACAGCACTTTGGATCTTAATAGACTATCTAACAACCGAATCCACTCCGGCTGCCCCTTATTTATACAATTCCTTCTAATTGAACGCTTACTAAACGAGATCTTGTGAATCCTGCGGGAAACAGGTTCCGTGATCATCTATGCTATTTCCTGGATGCCTAAAGTCTTATGACTGACGGTTCTGGGCAGCATGGTCTGCTGCTAATCTTTTTGGAATAGGTACTCTTGTGAAGAAATCTGCTGCAAAATATGTAGTACTAGGGCCTTCGACTGGGAAAGGTAGTTCAGCTCGCTCTTCCCACATCTTTCTCGGAAAAGGAACGAAGTAGCTCGCCCTTATTAGTCCTCTAAGGAGCATAAAGCATCAAGCTGGTTCCTAAAGAACATACATCCTACATCTTCGCTCGTTCCCTAAGCGAGTTACGTATACGGCGTTGGTCGAGTGGGGATCAAGGGCTCTTGAATGCTCTTAGGTCAGCAACTTCTTGCTTTCATTAGGGATGATCGGATAACTTCCCACCAGAGAAGATCTGATTCAAAAAAAAAGTGCTTTGCCATAGAGGCTAGGTACAGATATTTAGGCATTTTAACCCCCCTTCTTACCTGGGACAACACAAGCAATAGGAAAGAAAGCAGGCACAAAAGGAAAGAGTCACTGACCGAGTGCAGTGGTAATACCGACAAGACGGGCTTTCCATGACCACGAGCAGACTAGGTTGTGAGAGAGGGAAAGAACTGATTTAGCAATTATGCCACGTCTCTTGCAAGAATAGGCTTAAGCATCTGGCATCTATAGAACAAGTTAATCAATAGTAGTAGAAGATAGCCTTCTTTTTTTTCCTTCCTTTCTTATTCTTCAGGAATAGAATAGCGTATTCACAAATCAAAAGAAAAATAATAAGAGAAGAGAGATCGTAGTATAGAAAGATTAACCTATGGCTTTAGGTGATGAGTTAGTCCCAAAGCAGACTCTCTTCCTTCTTCTTCTTTATTCGTTTTCTTCTCTATCAAGAGATTGGTCTTACATGGCGAGTGGTATCGTATATAAAGAACTGCTGTATTTCAAATTCAACTCGGAATTTCATAAGAGAAGGAAGGCTAGCTATATGCTTAACACATGCAAGTTGGACGATGTTTTCTAGATGAATCAGTCAAGACTTCCTTAATCAGCTTTCAGTAAAGTAAGGACAAGGTCCCTGCTTATAATCTAAAAGATGAAAGCGCAACGAAGACCATCTTGAAGAAATTGGTTCACCCGAGAGTCACTCATTTCCTTTCGAGTTAACTGCATGGGATCTTATCACACGAGCTGAGTCAATGGGATCTCCTCTTTTTATTCCTTTCTCTTCTATTACTGCTAGCAATCAATCATAATAAAAAAAAGTATCTTAGCTCAAAGAAGACCCAGGCAATGCCAATCTCGATGAAAAAGCAACTACATCAAGAAGTTTCCCTACTACCAGCTAGAGAGCATTGAACGATTCCTGCCCTCGGACTACCAAAAGAAAAATGCAGAAAGAAGGAAAACCACCCGTCTCTGCCTCAGGGCCAGGCCAAAAAGAGCTGATTCTCGCCATCCAGGAATCCCCGTCTGGGAAGAACTCAAGCTTTCCCTTTGAAAAAAAAGGCAAAGAGAGCAGGGCTTTTTCCTTCAACACAGAATCCCTCGTTCCCCTCTCGAGAGCAAACAAGAGCAGATAAGAGAACTGCTTCTTAAAGAAGACTTGTTCGCAGCTAATGATTCTTTACTACTTGAATTTTTTATGATTGATCCGAATATCGTTCACTCTGTGAGATAAGGGATCTCACGTTAGGGCTTAGTGACTCCATCTCTTGCCGGCTTAGCTTAGCCGAACTACTTTAACTCGAGTCATTCGCTTCCTTAAGCCATGTCCATACTAAAAGAGCTAAATCGGATGGTGACTAGATTCATTCTGTAGCACGGGATTCTGTAACAGCAAAAACGAAAACCCTTACTACCGGATCAACAAGAGATCCCGCATTTGAATCTGAGAAAGAAAGAGAGTTAAATCCGAGAGTAAATTAGATACATTATCTCATAGATGAAAAAAAGAGAGTAAAGTCACTTGTTTAAGTCAAGCAGGAGCCGAGCAGTCCACCGATTCGGCTATCAATCATTTACTTGCCTTGCCTGCATGTTAGTTGAACCAAGCTATCTTTCTTTATCTACCATAATAGCCCCTTGGTGGACCTTGTAACTGGATGCAAGAAGACCATCCAATGACATATTCTTTTTTTTTTTTTTAACTTGCATAAAGTTTGAAGATGGATAAGAAGGTGGGAGAGTCAAAGACGTGAACCTCTTCTTTTGAACCATCACAAGTCTTGTTTTAGAACCTACATGCCATACTTCCCGTCTGTCAAACGGTTTTTCCCGAGGCATTCAATGGAATTTAATGAGATGATAACTGTCTGATCGAGATGGTATGGTAATCAAAAATGGATGAATCCCGCGCTAGTGGAGTTCGTGAATGTGAATTCATCCGCCCTTGAAGAAATCCGTGAATGAGTGGGTTTGTTGGATTGCTTTCTTCCCTGCCGCTTAAGACTAAGAACGGATTCGTTCCCTAAGGCTTTCATCCCTCTCCTTTCAGTCGACTCTTTCAGACCCTCTCTAGGATTAGAACTCTTGCCTTGTCTTCAACGTCTTCAACTGGACTAGCTGTTCTGCTTTGATCCTGATCTTACTAAGTCCGGGGTGGAGCATTAAGGCTTTATCTTCATCTTGTTCTTGTTACAGGGATCCGTCCAATCCCAATCAAAGCTTGAAGGATGCCCATATCTCAACTCGTTACAGGGTGAAGTCCCAACCAAGCCAAGAGGCCGAACAAAGACATCCTAAAAACACAAACCTGTGCCAAAAGAAAGGCATTTACGGTGGGAAAGCTCAAACTTGTGTAACAAAGGCTCGGCCAGAGATCAGGTGCTATAAGACCGTAAGACGAGGTAGCATCTCTTTATCCCCCAAGGCATACCACAAGAGAGAATCCCAGCCAGTGCTCTCAGATCGATAGGCTTATCAAAAAAAGTTGGAGATTGGCGGACGGGTTTCATTGAATAGCTAAAGGCAACTCTATCCAAGCAAAGTTCAAGGCTGCCAGGAGCAAGAAAAGAAGGGGATGCAGACGGGAATTTCGGTGAGAGTAACATCATACATATTGTCATTCCAAATAAAAAAAAGGATGGCAAGGCTACACATCGTACGTGTCAAAAGATAGTAAAGGCCCTTGCCCAACTCAGTCTCAGTCCAACCCCGGACAATAATCTAATAAAGGGGTCAGTAAAGGATGAAACAAGGGCTATAGCCAGCCCACTTTCCCGTTCGAAGTTATGCCAAGGAAAGGTCTTTTCGAAGACCTTTCTCCTCCAAGGACTTCCTCTCGCTTCCCTTTACTTTAAGGGTATAAAAAAAAAGTCTCGAAAAAGGAGGTATGAAAACAGACAGCTCAGCTACATCACCTCCTTCGGACCCTTGCGTGACCGGTTCTTCGAAGGCAAAGACCTTTTTTCTACTCATTGTTCTCGAAAGGTAATCGAGGAAGGCCTGTTGATCCTGAGCTTTCTTTGGTCAGTTCATCATCAAAGGATGAAATCCTGAATCTGGAATAAGCTTCTATGACCAAGTTGCGAGATTGAGAATGAGCTGCTTCAGAGCCCATCGAGTAAGAAAGAAGTGGCCTTGTTGACTGGTTAAGGACTACTGTTCTTTCGGAAGAAGAGATAGTCTTTTGAAGGAAGAAAGGGTGGGTGCCATTCCGCTAATCGAACTAGAACTAGAAAGAAAGATATTAGTTGAAAGCCAAGGCGTCGACTGACGACCTCTTTCTTTGAATCTCGTGCAATCATGCCCTAAATGTTCAAAGCTCAAGCTCCCCTTCACTCTCGGGACAGCCTCCCTAATCCGTTGTGGCGAGCGGTATAATAAGATCAAGGCTGGACATTCATCATCATAGGCTGCAGGCCAAGACAGATCTGCCTTCAACTTCTGCTTAGTTTGACTTGGCCAGCTTACTACTTGCCTGCTTTCTTTTCTTTACTATTGCTTTCTCTTACGCTGCTTAGAAAGAACCTTCTACAGCGTTGGTTGAACTATCGGACTACTTAAAGAGTGAAGCGAACATTGTAAGATCTATCTATACAATCGGGGAGATGGCAAGCAGAACGCACCCAAACTCATAGGCAATGACATTTCCGAGCATAAGGACTTGTTCTTTCTTCTTATTTACGCCATGTCCTTAATCTTTATCGTTATAATGACGATATTGATTTCTTTTAAAATACTTTTTTCCATCTACTCCAAAAGAAACGGAGACGTTTTGGAATGGAACAAGCAGTTTATCCAGCCTATCACCTTCCAATACTGCTGGTTAAAAGGTGTGAGGACAGAGGCGAAGGCATAGGTAGCGGCACCAGTACCACAGTAGCATCATAGGCATCATCTTAGCCGGTTCAAGAGTGAGAAATCGACAGAATCTTTATATAATATATGTTACCGGTCCTGATCGTGATAGGATCAAACCTAGTTCTTCTTGGGCTGAGAGAGAAAGGATGAAGGGATTAGATTGTGAGTGTTCCAAACATTTACTAAATCTCGGATATCGAAACCAGATTTCCTTTTTCATGCGACCGAAGCCCTTGCTAACACTCTGACTAGGACTCAAGGGCTGGCACTAAAGACGACGAAGAAAACGATTTCTCTTACTTTACTATATAGCATGAATACCGGAATACCGGTTGGTGACCCCCAAAACAGAAGCAGGCGGGGAGTACTCGTGTACAAAGAAAGTAGAATAGAAAGATTTTTTCTAAAGATTCTTTGAAAAAGGCATAAGTGATGAAAGGTCCTTGTCTCAGGTAAGCGGGAAGTTGCTAAGACAATTAACATATATAAGAACCTTAGCAGTTCTAGCCAGATAGTATTTAGTAGAAAAGAAGAATAGAAAGATGTCCGGAGTATGCGCATAGAGAGAGGTTTTTCCATCAAATGCTACGATAGATCGGGTTCTATAGATTGATTGAGCTTACAAAACATGGAATTTGGCAGAAATTGATGAGCACTTGCATTTGCATCGAGATTTGAATTCCATGCTTTCGGGAATATACCACACGTGTATAGGAACAGTACAGTAAGAAAATGGGATTACATACATTCTTGGCGGGGCCGTTAGGAATAGAATATTCTATTGCCAACAGTGGCGCCTACAGTACTAAATCAGGAAAAACGGTATGACGCGGGAGCAGCTAAGACGGGACTAGCGTAGGAGTTAGGGGGTTAGGCTTGAAAGACCAAGCGTCTTCCGAGATAGAGAGAGTTCTATGTTTTATTGGATTAATAGAATGGCGGAGTCTTCCTTACGGTCTTTTCCAGCCTACTTCGTAGGAGCGCACCGTCGCCCCTTTTTTCTATATTAGTCGAGGCTTAATCCACCTTCGGCTCTGGAAGCATCCTTAATAACCAGTTTTGAATCTCCCTCTTTCATGTCCCCCTCAGGTCTTCTAAAGAATCTCATTCCACTTCTCCTCTACTATATATAGTGAGCAGCCCGCTCTAAAGGATTCCTCCCTCACCTAAGTAGTCCTACTTCTAATAGTAGGGCTTCTGTCTCCGTCTGGTCATGTAGTAAGCCCCCTTCGGTCAATCAAGGAGTTAGCTCGGGTGTACTTGGTGGCAGTTAGTGGAAAGGTAAGTTCGTCGGTTCAAAGCAAGGGATCTTGTAGGTACTCAAAATCGTCATCACCTTTTCGTCCCTTGTGCCCCACCGTCGTAGTTCCTGTCAGCGTCGGCTTCATTGCAAGGGCTTTGGCATTCAAGTAGCCCCTTCAGTTCCGGTCTCGCAAGCAAGTTCATCTCCGTGGGCTTCAGTGTAAAGGTAAAGGGCTGCTCCCCTGCTTTCCGAATCGGTGAAAGTCCGGGTAAAGGGGTCAAGTCAGTTCCTTCAGTCTTGAATGCAGGGGACAGTTCTTTTACTCAGAAAGAAATCGAAGGCTTCAAGGTCATCCTCAAAGCTGGAAGCTGCGGAAGTTACGATGGTGAAAGCCAAAGCCTGGGACACTTCCTTAGAATCCGAGGCCGAGTACAGATACAGGAGTGACACATTAACATTAATAGTTAGTTGGGTATCGTATCACCCTAGATCTCTAGGATCGGTTCTTCCGTCAGAGTAGGAGCTGGTTGGGGTGATAGTTTCATAAGATAAGTAAAAAAAAAATCCGATCGTTGATTTCCACTGGTCTATTCTAAAGTAGAATTCGCCATTACAGGTGATGGTGGGCCGGCCAGTCCAAGGGTTGAAACAGTTCCTTCGCCAAAAGCCAGACCTGATTAGCCTGTATTCTATCTAATTGCTAGGTAGCTAGGAAAGCGGGAGGAAGCAGGATCTGCTGGAGGGGCGGAGCCATTACCCGAGGGGTCAGCAGTACCAGCAATAGTACAATAAGGTAACCCAGTAGCATATGAGAGCCGAAAGCTCAATGAGACCGAGAGGCGTGGTCCAAGAGAAGGAGATGAAAGCAAGAGTGCACTACTTGAGAACGTGGAGGCGGGTCACGATTCGTGGTCAAGACGGATAATGTGGCGACGAGTGACTTCCTGACCCAGAAAAAACTCACGCCAAAACAGGGACGATGGCAAGCAAGACAAACTTGCCAAGTTTGATTGATATGGTGCTAGAGTATAAGCTTGGACGGACCAACCAGGTCGCGGATGCCTTAAAAGAAAAGTAGGAAGACAGAGCTGGCGGCATTTAAGTGTGAGGCAGTGGCAGCCACCAGCAGAGTCACGAGTACCCTAACCGCATCGTATTCGAGATGGGCTCTTGGTCACAAAAAAAAGGGAATCTACTTTTTTTTCCAAAACCTTGATTTTTTCGGTATGCCGCTCCGCGAGCAAGGAGTGCCACGCACGAGCGGAGCGAAAACAAAGCAGGGGGAATTCTTCGTTGGGGGAAATCCTTTGATTGCGTATTGAATATAGATCCATGTCTTTCTTGTTCCACTAGCTAGGACCAAATTCTCACATGTCCGTTTCGTTATTACAACCTTCTTTTTTGATGTCAAAGACCAGAAGCTATGCGCAAATTATCATTGGATCTCGGTTGTTCTTAACAGCGATGGCTATTCATTTAAGTCTTCGGGTAGCACCACTAGATCTTCAACAAGGTGGAAATTCTCGTATTCCGTATGTACATGTTCCTGCGGCTCGGATGAGTATTCTTGTTTATATCGCTACGGCTATAAACACTTTCTTTTTCCTATTAACAAAACATCCCCTTTTTCTTCGCTCTTCCGGAACCGGTACAGAAATGGGTGCTTTTTTTACGTTGTTTACCTTAGTTACTGGGGGGTTTCGGGGAAGACCTATGTGGGGAACCTTTTGGGTGTGGGATGCTCGTTTAACCTCTGTATTCATCTCGTTCCTTATTTACCTGGGTGCACTGCGTTTTCAAAAGCTTCCTGTCGAACCGGCTTCTATTTCAATCCGTGCTGGACCGATCGATATACCAATAATCAAGTCTTCAGTCAACTGGTGGAATACATCGCATCAACCTGGGAGCATTAGCCGATCTGGTACATCAATACATGTTCCTATGCCCATTCCAATCTTGTCTAACTTTGCTAACTCCCCCTTCTCAACCCGTATCTTGTTTGTTCTGGAAACACGTCTTCCTATTCCATCTTTTCTCGAATCTCCTTTAACGGAAGAAATAGAAGCTCGAGAAGGAATACCAAAACCTAGTTCACTCGCTGAGTCTCTTTGCGTCCATGGCTGAATGGTTAAAGCGCCCAACCTATACCAACCTAAAAAAGGATAAAGGGGCAAATTCGTAGGTTCGATTCCTGCTGGATGCACCGCCTCTTCAAGAAGGATTTCCGGGAATTCCTTATCCGTAAAGCAGTCAAGCCGTCAAGCAGGCAAAGTCGACTATTCGTCTTCACTTCCTCAAAAGTGCTAAAAAGAGTCCCTGAGTGCAGACCAATCCCCAAGGGACTAAGCGCATTCAGTTATCTTTCAAAGAGCTGATGACTTTCCTGGCTTGGCCACATTCTATTAAGATTAGGGGTTCCCATCTCTCAAGTGAGTTTTATTTTCTGCTTTCTTACTTACCGGGTGATTTTTCCTCTTCTTTTTTTTTATATTTCACATTCAAGCAGGGCAGTTCAATTAAGGTATAGAGAAAGCTCCAAGCAGCTACCATTGATCAACCTGATTCAGGCACATCAATCAAAGATCTTGCTTACCTCTCCCACATGGATAGAAAGAGCTTGATCGGACTTGCTAAACGACTCGTAGTAAGACTTGTGATTGGAACGAGCTCTCGCCCGGTCTTGCTTCTTCCGTGTGCTAGGAAGAGAGCTAAAAGCAAAGAGCTCACATCGACATAGGAACAGAGCTAAAAGCAAGATGTCCAGTAACAGATGCTGACAGCAAGGAAAGAGTCAAAGTAAAGCAGGACTGGCCTCTTTCTCTTCCCTTCTCAGGGCTTATTCCGACAAGACTAGCTGCTTCTTCTTCGCCTATTTCTTGTCCATCCATTCATCGTGCGTGGCCAATTCAGTTCCTTCCATTCTGAAACCTGGCCAAGAATGTCTGGCTATTCTAGAGGTAGCTAACGCGTAATGGACCTCCCTCTCCAACTAGCAGTTCGTTGATGAGTAATATCATTGATACAACAAATTGTACATTCTTTGCAGGTATTGACTGGAGAACTGGACCGGCTAGCCAGGACCGAAAGAGCCTGCTGTTGTGGACGAAGAAGTGCGTGCTTCTATAGCATTATATGGTAGTTTTTGTTCTGGGGTGGAATTCTCTTATCTAACCGAGTGATAGGGCTCCGTAAAGTTGATCATTACTAATGTTACGATTCATTCGATTGGGAGGTTCAATGGGTTTCGAAACCCTCCTCTTCATTTAGATTCCTGTTCCTGCATTGGGAGTTAGAGTATCAGTCCGTCCCTGTATTACTTGAAAGGAAGTCTTATTGGACCCCTTCGGGATATCATTCGGCTACCCCCTCTTACTATTAGTTTTGAGTAGGCGTTTTGGACCGGGGATTCTACTGAAGAAAGGAAAAGAATAACGATTTTGACTCCAGTCTCCTTCGGCCACCACATTGTTTTGACCAATCCTGTTCTAGGTCTTCTTTTCTGGATCGCCAGACAACTCATATACATGATGATGATAAAAATTTCCCTGAAATGGAAATGAAAGCATAAAAAATATGGGTAAGAAAGAAATTACTTATTTAAAAAGTTTGATCCTTCCAGCCGGAGAGAGATAAATGCCTTGTAACCCACTAGCTCTAATTCTTTCAATTAGAGGGAGATGCTACACCTGCCCTTGTATATTGGAGCACCCCCTATTTGAATAAGGCATCTGAGTAAGACTAGCGTCTCCTTCATTCCCAAGATATGCTCAACAATGGCCTGCTTCCTATCTTCCGAAACTTTACCAAAAACTACCAACCATACTTTTCCTTCGTTTTCAATCGATTAATCTAGTTCAGCAGCAGAGACATAGCGAATTACTACCAAACCTACGGCACAAAGAAGGTTACCCCCGCCCATAGACTAGGACAAACTAATGAATTTTCAACCACGGGGAATCATATAATTACTCTAGTTCACCAGCATTCCTATAGTTCAACCTTACTATCACCAACAGGAGAAAGAAAGGGACCTACTCGGCTATGATCTACACATATGATGAAGCGGATGTGTACAAATAAGGGTCCGAGGCGATGGGCATGTAGCGAGATAAACCACTGGATGGCTTCGTCCGGCCTTGATTCTCTTCTTTCTCGTCCACTAACCTCATCATGAATAAGAAGTCGGAAGTCCTTTGTTCGCCACACTACATCTTTCCACCGATAAGCTCAGTTTCGAATTGGATCACGATAAATGGGTAATGATACTACAAGTCCATTCAATGCGCTTTCTAAGCATGAAATTGGGCCTAAAAAAAGGGATAAAAGCACTGGCGCAGGTCGCTTCATTCCGCTTCCGCCATCTTACCCATATTCTATTTCCCGCCTCAGTACCTTCGATGAATAACTAATTGATCGCGTACCGTACGCTTTCGGAAAGGGCAATTCAGCAATCAAGGAAAGTGAAACTTCCGGGTCGGCAGATATCGCTGATATTTCAGAAGTCTCCAATCTCGAAAGAGGCATTCCAAGGGAGTGATTCGTTTGCGAACCCGGGATTAAGGAAGTTCAGTTGAGTTTCCTGCCTCTATCTTCTAGTTATGTACCTTATAGCCCGCCTAGTCCCCTTTTGGGAGGAGTAGTGCCAGTAAGGGTAAGACTTTCATATTTCCATTCCTAGTTTCCAGCCGAGTTGCAGTCCTTTGCTCAAGCAGTTAGACGTCTGTTGAATTGGACTTTTTTCAAGCCCTTCAAGCAGTCTTACAGCCGAGTCTTTCTTTGAGGCAGTTATGCCATTTCCTTAAGGAAGAAGGCTAACCGCCTATTCTGTAAGAAGAACTGCTCCTTCTATTCCCAAAGTCAGTGCCACAGGGCATTCTCTTTCGTTTTACCTTTTTTACTTACCGGATTGACTTATAGGTATAGTTTAAATGCTACTATACTGAATAAACCTATCTAATATAGAAAAAAGATAGGAGGGTAAGGAGTAAGAGTAAGCTAGGGTAAAGTAACTCTTCCAATATTTCTTCCCAGGGAACTAAGAATTAACTATTCTCTTATCCCAAGTGAGCATTCGATCCTGATGAGAGAATTACATCGGAGTCTGCAAAGCAAAGAGGATTGATAAAGGAGCTTTCTTTACCTTCTTCGGAGGAAGAGGTGGAATCTGCTTATAAAGCATATCTTACATCGGTTTCTTTCCATTTACCTAAGCTAAGACGTGCCATTATTTTTTTAACATTCCTTGAGGGATTTAAATTAATGGCTTGGGACGGCTGCTCAAAATGAATGTAGATAGGACCCCGAGATCCATAAAGAAGGCCGATTAACTAGAATATATCCCAGCATAAATTCAAGCTTTTTGAAGGCAGTTCAGGAATCCAGTTAGGTCCCTTCAAATCAAGTCAATGTTTAGAGCGCAGAAAGGTCTTTAGCTGCATTGAGATGATCACTTTCTGTCCTTGTCTATCTGCTACCCTACGTAGTGGCCTGGGCGAGGGCTGCCGTTCTATCCTTCCTTACTATATCTTTTCAAAGGTGCTTCGTCCGTTTATTCATACCATTTCAGGTCCAGGTATACTCGTTATATAAATTGGGTGCTTTTTATCTCTTACTCTAAATTGACTATTTGGGTTGAAAGAGACCGCCCTTCCTTCATTCTGTACTTAGTAGAGCCTATTAATTCTTTCTTTTGATCAGTAGCATCAAAGGACCGTCTTCATAGGGTATCTGGCCCACTCTATTTTATTTCATTCTAGAGTGATTGTGGTAAAGACAAACTTCCTTGTAGGATCCCTCGTAACTTGCGAATAATGAACTTTTTACTGAAGAAAAATGATCTTTGAAGCGAGCTCTTAGGATTAACCCTGGAGACGAACGAGAGTCTTTCATACCGAGGAGAAGATAAATCCCCTCGAGGCCCACATCAACTAGAAGATAAGACTTCCTTCGTTATGGTGGAACCGTTCACTTTAAAGGAAGAAGGGGCTCGATGCAATTCTTGGATCAAGCAAAACTTTCCTCAACTAAATAGGAAGAGCGATCTCCGATTACATATCGAAATAACATTGTTCCCCTTCTAGTCTTTGATGAGCTATCTATCATAGCTTTTGAATTGCCTTAGCTTCATGCTTGTGTACCAGAACCTATAGAAGGTTGTTTTCGGGTCTGACTTATATCCACATAATAAATATACATAAAGGGCCGGGGAGGAAGCTTGCCTTCTTTCTTATTAGAGAAAGGGGAAAAAAAAGACGAATGTGCTTATGAATGAAATGACATAAGAGAACAAATGTCCGTAGGCGATCCAGTCACAAACTCCCTTTTCGAAATAGGGGAGAGGGTTGTCCTCTCTCAAGTTTTTACCTTTTTCCCATGCTGTTAGTTGGTCAACAACCAACCACAGCTCTCCTAACTTTTCATTTCCCATTCTTGGTTGGACCAACCCAACCGGTGATTTTCTGAAATAGTAAGATAAGATTCAGTCTCTCTTTTTTTGGGGGGGAGCAGAGCAGTCAAAGAATGAAGCAAATGATTTTTCTAGAATGGTTATTCCTCACAATTGCTCCTTGTGATGCAGCGGAACCATGGCAATTAGGATCTCAAGACGCAGCAAGCCCTATGATGCAAGGAATAATGGACTTACATCACGATATCTTTTTCTTCCTCATTCTGATTTTGGTTTTCGTATTATGGATCTTGGTTCGCGCTTTATGGCATTTCCACTATCAAAAAAATCCAATCCCGCAAAGGATTGTTCATGGAACTACTATCGAGATTCTTCGGACCATATTTCCTAGTATCATCCCTATGTTCATTGCTATACCATCATTTGCTCTGTTATACTCAATGGACGAGGTAGTAGTAGATCCAGCCATTACTATCAAAGCTATTGGACATCAATGGTATCGGACTTATGAGTATTCAGACTATAACAGTTCCGATGAAGAGTCACTCACTTTTGACAGTTATACGATTCCAGAAGATGATCTAGAATTGGGTCAATCACGTTTATTAGAAGTGGACAATAGAGTGGTTGTACCAGCCAAAACTCATCTACGTATTATTGTAACATCTGCTGATGTACCTCATAGTTGGGCTGTACCTTCCTCAGGTGTCAAATGTGATGCTGTACCTGGTCGTTTAAATCAGATCTCTATTTCGGTACAACGAGAAGGAGTTTACTATGGTCAGTGCAGTGAGATTTGTGGAACTAATCATGCCTTTACGCGTGCGCCCGGAAACATAGGCCGACTGCTGAGCCAGAGTGGGCTCAGCCGCACCACCCCGGGTGCGAGCCACCCGAGAAGCAAGCTATTACAGCGAGCGGCTGGAGCTGTAGGGAGCCAAGGAGCAAGGCAGTAGATAAGATAGAAGAAGGGGCCAGGCTCCCGGTAGAGCAGAGGAGACGGTTAGGATAACGAACTTGAAACGCGGAGCCCAAGCGGCCGGCGAGCGAGTGGTTAGTGGCCAATAGCGCCCTAGTTGATGGCATTCCTCTCTGCGGCTGGCACTCGAGGTCGAGGAACCACGGGGCACTCCATACAGAGCAAGCAAGTCTTAGGGAGGAGACGCCCGCGCAAGGACCTCAATTCTCATTAGGAGGTCGAACCAAGGACCTATGGAAGTCGGGGCTACCCCGTCCCCATGGGCAACGCAACAGTGTCCTGAGGGAGGAGTTTAGAGGCCTTATAGTAGCACGGACTTTTTTTTCTTTCTATTTCTAGGTCATGCGAAGGGGGCCAGTCCAAGATCGTACTGTTCCTCTACAAAGACAACAGACGCTCTCAACGGCTAGGCGCCACTATCTTTCTGGGTTATTCCAGCTTCTTCATGATTTCGTGCCGCGGTGAACAAACAAAAAAAGAAGAGGCGGAGCTGCTCCCAGCTCACACTATGGTGGAGGAGGTGCCGTGAAAATCTAGGAGTGTGAGCAGTACGAGCTGAAAGGCTCCCATACTGTTTGGAGGGCAGGGGGCATAGATGCCAAACAAACCTGACCCCTATCTATCGTCGTAGAAGCTGTTCCTAGGAAAGATTATGGTTCTCGGGTAGGAAATCAATTAATTCCCCAAACCGGGGAAGCTTAAGTGGAAATGAAAGAATAGGGTGAGGGAAAAGGGGGGAAGCCACTAAATTGAAGGCTTCACTCGCTCGCTCTAACGCTCGTTTAGTAGACAGCGAGTGGAGTGCATAAGCCCCTTTAGAGATAGGGGGGAGTACTACACGAGCTCGTAAGGTAAGTCAAGTACGGAACGAGCCTTGTCTACGAAGCAGAGCGACCTCGTCTTGCTTGCTTCTGGCGAAGCTTCTAGAACTAGATAATAGGCTTTTTTTTATGGCAGGAATACTACTTTAGAGGCCGACTACTACATAGGAGCGATAGCGAAGCCAAGCCGTAGAAAGGTGAGCAGCCCTTATAGCAATAGCAAACGGCCTACTTATAGCCCTCCCCGGGGACTTCAACGGGTCTTACAAGCTCATAAAAAATGAATGGCAATTCTTCACGTTTTCCTGGAATGAATTCTATTACTTGATTGACATTGACAGATATGTGTACCACACCGAACAAGCAATATGCCGATATGCTTGATGTACCAGCCAAGCCCGTATACAGTATAAGGGATTCGCCTTTGCCTCAGACAAAATAAAAACAAACGGATTGAACAGGACAGGACAAGCGGGAAGGGAAGCCTGACATAGATATTGATTTGAACAAAGGAACTGAACTGAAAGCGGAACCAGAAAGCAAACAAGAGATGGAATTCCAGATTGAACAGATGACCAACATAAGACGAAAATAGAATTCCATTCTCCATTCTCTAAGACGAATTAAAGGGATGTCTCTAAGCAGCCAAGGCCAAGAGCAAGCAAGAGTAGTCCTATCTGCCTAGAAGGATTCGATAAAGAGAATGTGAGTGGTGAGTGGGAAGGAGATCAATAGACACAGAAAGAGAAGACCAAAAAGAGCAGAAGGTACTCAGTTGTTTATGTGAAATCAAGGAGCAGCAGGTTACACTTTTACACTTTCCCGAAAAGAGCTCAAAGCAATAAGATGAAAGATGGGATGAGATGCTAGCCTTAGCGCAGAAGATCAATCATGGACCCTTAGGCCACTTCCGAGCAGGAGGATCATAAACACTTGAGAGATGATCCCTACTTGAAAAGGCGGAGACAATCAATCCCTCTTGTTGCGACAAATCGAGTTTCAAAAGCCCATATATCAATCACATTTTCAGGGCACCACACCAAAGAGCCATCGGACCCATGAAAGTCCCCTTTTTTCTTTTTTATTAATATACACGGCCTTTGCCAAGATGTCTTTCATCAAGCAAAAGAAAAAAAAAGAAGGGCAGTAAATGAAATGAACTAACCCCAAGGGATGATCTCGGATTGAAATCCAAGGCATGGTCCCATTGAAAGCCCAGGGAAGAATTCAATTCATAATGTAAATTAATTTTCATTGAGTGAATAACCCGTCTCCCGCGTCCTCGCTTCCTTTGAAAAAGTCTCTAGGCGTGGAATCATAGACTAACAGGTTCACTAGCAAGGAATAAACTCTTTGACTTAGTTCCAGCCTTCACCCCATACTCAGATTGGGTGATTGGATTGCTGCAGACATTTCTTACAGTGCCGTCATAACACATGACCACATCTCGAAGGATGGCCATTAAGTTTTTTGAACAACGTTCCGTTCCAGGTTCAGACAATCAATCCTCTCGATGAGCGGACGATAACTCCTCTGACTCTGCTTCGAGAATTTCCTTCGAGAATAGAAGAGGTATCTTTAGTGGATATAGTAAACCTCCTACTAATTAATAATATTAGAAGGAAAAGAAAGAGGAAGGAAAGCCTAGGCACTCGATATCTGGAAGTCGAGTTCGGTTTAGTTGCTTCCATTTATTTTTGTGTTAAACCGAGTAACGAGTAATCTTCCCCGAGCTAATCGAGTACTGAATCACGAAATACCTTTCGCCGGGTCTTTCTTAAATAGAAAGTAAGCCAGGGAGCGTAAAAGCGATCAAATCAGTTTAACTCTTGAAAGGAAGACTAGCTAGAAAGAGAATTGGCTACTTTCAGGCTCTACTAACAGAATCCCCGGCCTCTAAGCTCGCTCCTTCCTTACTCCGGAAAGAAGAGCTAAAGCTTTCTCTTTAAGCGCCGAAGACGAGTAATCTTCCTGTTAGCTCCGTAAACTTCGTGTTATTAAATGGGAAAGAGACGACGTGCGTCTACCCTGGCATATGGAAGAGGGTCAAGAGCTTCTTCTGAGAAAGGATGAGACGATTTCTTCTCTCTCTTAGCCGGTGTTCTTGAAACTGGTCAGATAAGGGAAAAAAGGGGAAGTCGAAAGAGAAGAACCATTCCTGGGGAGAGTAAGTAAGTAAGGCGCCTTTAGGAATCGTACATCCTTTGATGAATATTACACCTTTCGAGGTATGAAGTCACTCGCCCTACTAATAAATAAGGAGAGGAGATAATGGCAGAGCGAAGCCCATAAGAATGGGCAGGGCACAACAGCGAGCAAAACGGGATGCTTCACAGCAGGCAGCACAGAAAGAGGAGTAGATCAAAGGAAAGGGGAGCCTGCCAACGAAAGAGGGCCGGGATCCGAGCATCTTCTTGAACCACCAATCATATTAAGATGGAATACGAGTCGTAGACCTTCAGGCACCACGAGAGCAGCCCTAGTAGGAGTTTAAAGTCTGAGGTCAACCGCTGGTGTAAATCGGCCTCTCACCTCTCCTTTTTAGGAGGTAAACGAACAAAGACCAAAACATCATCACAATAAGAAGTTCAGTTTTCAAGAACCGGAAAATCCGGGCGTATATTCTTTCCTACTCCCTCTACAGTCGATGTCTGCAAATCGCCTTTCAGTTGGAGTTGAAGTGAAATCTGAACCGGATTCCTCTTCTAGTTATTAGTTGTAACGTTGAGGCTCAAACTAAAACAGAGAAAAGCCTTCAATCAAAGAGCTTCTTCTCACCAGATGGGAACTGAAACACCTTTCGAACTGAACTTTCTTCCCCTAGCTCTATGCCTACCGTCTTTCTGGGTCACCCATCATTCGCACAGGTAAGTCAGGAAAGCTTTAGCTTGGCTCGGGTGCCTTCCGGTTGGCTTTCCAAAAAGCCTATTCCTGAGCTCCCAACCATTCCTGACTTTCGCTGCCCTTTGGTCGTAAGAGCGTAAACTTACCTTCCTCTTACTAATCATAAGAGCCTGCACTGACTTCTTTGCCTCATTTTCCCGCATCAAAATACAGATCTTAGTCATATTATCTTTATTACTTCAGTGATCTTCATAATGAGGGATTTCCTATCTCATCTTGTAGAGTGAGACCAGCGAATAAGGAAAAAGGGTAACAACTCTCCCTTGGCTCTTTCAAATTACATAGGAAGAGAGCTTCCCGAAACCATTGCTCAGCAAGCATCCCTATGTCTCGCGCTCAAGCTAAGGGCTTAGTACGGTTTACCGAGCCATCAGTTCATAGAAAGAAGTTCCAGGACATGGTCGAGGATGCTTTTCAGCCGAGACTACTCATGTCCGGGGCATAAGAAATGGGGCTAGCTCTCTCGCACACATTCCAGAGGGTGGAAGGTTCACTATAGAAATATCATAAGATAAGTGGGCTATAAGTAGGCCTAAGCCGTTAGCTATTGCGATCAAGGCTGCTCACCCATCCTTGGGACCCTAATCCTTCCTTGGAAGCGGTAAAAGCCTCTATTACATTCGGAAGAGGCCTGTGGAATCGGGATCAGGAGAAATAGATGACTATGACATTGGAGAAGATTGCTTTGTATCCGGTTCTAACTCGCCTCTGATAGTAGGAATCAGATAGCTATCGCCGAGCCATCCAAAGTTGCTGGCTCCGGGGCATTGAATCAAATCATTGGTTCGGGGGACAAAGAAAGAAGAAGAGAGGGATTTTTGTCCGTATCGGACTTTGCTGCTTATTAGCCGCTCTGCTGGAAGTGGAACAGGAGAAAGAGATGCTGAGCATAGCCTTGGTTCCGATAGAGGTGGAATAGAGCTTGGTTCTGGTCCCGGCACTCGATGAAGATGAACATGCAGGTGGCTCGCCCTTGGTTCAGATGAATGAGATGGCTCACCTTATCTCCTGAGTTGGTCCCGGAAGAGACGAATAGAATGCGCATGGCAATGGACTCGGATTGGCTGGCTTACTTGCCTTTGCTTAGCTTTTCCGTCAGGGTCCTTGAGAGATGAAGACGGAGAGAGATCGGTTGAGTTGATTCCACTCGTTCCTCCAAGGCCAGTTACTCGATAAGATAAATAAAGAATCGCATCCTATTGCTTTTGTAGGCAGGCATTTTAGCCTGATATCGTTGGCTTGATGTGTGATTACCTATTTTTTTTTTTTACTTTTTACTTTAAAGGGCCTAAAGATGCTGCTCTTTGGCCTTTGCGATTGAGCAACCTATGCTATGAAGAGTTGTAGCCTACATAACCTACCTCCCAGAGAAAAGAAGGCTCTTCAAGACCTGTAGTTCTAGCCCCTTTTGATAAAGCAGTTCCTGTACTTTGAATGAATGAATTAAAGCTAGTTAAGTAGTCTGGTGGAAGCATCTTCAGGGATCAGCTTCAAGACCCGTGCAAGCCAATCAAGTTGTAAAAGACTATGATTCGTTCTTTTAGTTATATACTTTTACATGAGAGATAGATTTTTTTTAATATGCCGTAGTGCGCCCCCCTTCTTTCTCAAAGTCAACTTTCTCGCTTGTTTAGTAAAGCTTTACTGAGTTTACGTTTACGAGGTGAAGGCGCGAAGGAAGCCGCTTTACCTTGTTTACGTTTACCCCCTCAAGTTCTTTAATTCGAAGGAAGTGATAATCAATGGCGATGTGTTTGGTGCGAGAATGCATGAAAGGATTCTGAGAGATATATGTAGCACAAATCTTGTAGCAATAAGCAGTAATAGAAGCACTAAGGGTAAGGCCAAGCTCCCGAAGAAGATGTTGAATCCATGTAACTTCAGCTGCAGCAGAAGCCAAAGCACGATATTCCGCTTCGGTACTCGAACGGGCAAGGGTAGGTTGTTGCAGACCAAGAGATCCCATTTTTTCTAAAAAAGACACACCACTAGTGGAACGACGACTATCAACACAAGCTGCCCCATCTCTGTCGGAATAAAGTCTCAACTGAGAAGAATCATAAGGGTCGAGCCAGATGCGCATAACATCATCAGACAAAGAACTCCCCCAAGGGGGATGAAGACGATTGAAGGAAAGTTGATGACCCCAAAAAGGGTAAATGGTATCCAGCTCATTAGGGGCATTTCTCTCCATCCAATAAGGGCCTAAGTAAGGTAGCAGTCCTCACCTCTCCAAGGGAGACTGACCTGGCATCGATAGCATGAGTACGAAGGTTGGCGACCCTGGCTACCCTATGGGCAGCAGAACCACCCTCTTGGGACAGGGAGCAACATGGGGATGTTTTTGAAATAAAGAGGGAGTTAACGGTTTGAGAAGATAGGATGTCGGACAGATGACAAGGATGGCAAGACAAAGAGAAGAATAGTTGCTTTATACTGGAAACAAATTTCTGCATGGTAAAAATTAATACAAAAGCACACGTGGAAGAGCATTAAATAAGGAGCTGAAGGAAATGCACGTGGAGCATATAAAATGTGTCTTTGTCATTAATGAAGAAGCTACAAAAGCCACATGTCATACTCAAAACTCTTTACATCAACAGCTGTCCAAAAAGGGGGAAATGGGTACATAATTGGGGTCTATTCCTAAAAGAGGTCAAAAAGTCTTCCACCTGATGCAAAGAATGTTCTTCAGACAAAAGTGTTTTCTCCTAAGTCTTCACGTGCGGTGCGGGTGACAAGCATTGATAGTAGTGGCTAACTCTCGTCCCTCGCCCAATAAGGCTGCTAATTCTGAATCCACCCTGTCGCAGTCCGAGAGAATTTGAGCCCATTTCTCCTCCAGAACCTTACGTTCCGCAATGAGACCTTGACGGTGAGATTCTAGCTCATCAGATCTGGCAAGGTTCTCTCTGATACGCGAATAGGTGCGCGAGTGATGCGGTAAGAAGCCGAATCCCAAACCTCGACACAATTCTCATAAATAGAAAGGAAGCGCCAGCGGCAAAAAAGGACACGTAGCAGAACGGCTTCGGTATTCGGTAAGCATTCCCCCGCCCCCCGCCGGTTCCCTTGTGGAATAATTTTTTAGAAGATCGCCCCCCTTTGTACGATACCTCTTGTAAGACTTCATCTGCAGAGCTCACTCCGGAAGTGACTGCTTTCACTCGGTGATTTTCACTACTCTGACTCTCTTTGTTCGGCAGGAATGCTTCTCCTTTCCATAGTCTTATTCTAGTTCAAACGGAAGAAGTATCATATAACCTCTTCTTCCTAAACGAAAACGCCGTACGGTAGAGTCATCGTCATCACACCATGACGATTAATATAGTATAGTAATAGAAGATAAGATAGAGTCTTACTTACTAGTCTAGTGGCCCTTTCGGGGACTCTTGGGTGAGACTGGAAAGCAAGACTGATTATACCCTTCCCTTCGTGCCCCTCACCCGAGGTCACCAGTTGTCCATTCAATCCGATCGGGGAATAAGCCAAAGGACAGCCAAGACCATCCTTCCTCTCCCTTTGATTCGAAGACGCATCTCATCTCTTCGGGAAGCTAACAAACAAATAAAAAAAGAATTTTGGCCTCCTTGCCTCTGTATGAGCCTTTTCGCTAATATGCTCGGAAAGTAATGGTTCCTTGCTTGTGGAGTTCCTTCTTGGATTGAGGGAGTACGGAACCAAGCCCGGTGTTCTCTCCCATTAAGCAATTTCGAAATTCATTCATTCAAGGCTTGCTTTTAGAGCAATGAAGCTGAAAGATGAAAAAGATCCAGAGCGAACTAATGAGTTTGAGTTCATGAGGTTTAGAAGTAGAAGCTAAATTGCACGAGCATTAGAGTTGCTAGGATTTGATACGAGTGAGACGAAGACTCGATGGTTCTTACAGACCAATCTCGACAAATAAAAGAAATTGGACAGTAACGAATACGAATTCATTCAATTCGAAATTCTTTGTCTCTCGACTGATAAGGTTTTTATTCCATTGTTGAAAATCGAAGTTGTGTAACGCATATAGTTATCGATTGATAAGTGACTTCGTTTCCAAGCTTTTCCGTAAGTAAATCCAGTAGGTGTAGGTAAAGCTCTTCTTTATTCTCTTATTCCATTCATGAGTTGCTAACTTACTATTTTTCAATAGTGTGATTTTTCTCAGGTGACTGATCGAGTTGAATCAGAAATTTAAAGATAGGGGAATGGCCTGCTCTCTCTCTCGATGCTTTGTTTTTGTTAATGCCATGAAGTGAAGGAAGAAGGCTAAATGTCGCAGCAAGCAGCTAGCCTACGGGATGAAAGACAGAACTAGATCAATGATGAAAGTAGCTATGGTCTAGTGATAGTGTCCGTGGAGAGGTGAAAGAGTTGCTTTGGAAAAAGTCAGGAAAGAATCTGACTAAGAAAGAAAGGCTCTATCTTTCATAGAGATAGAGGCATACTATTTAAGAGATTGCTAGCAGGGATCATTTCCCATGCAGAGTGAGAATATCCCATTCAGTTGGCTCAAGGGAAAGAGATAGCAACCAGTAAACTATCTGCCATCAAGACTGAAAGCGATGAGGATTGAGGTCGTGTAGTTCGGTAAGACGTGGCAGAGATTGGTTTGAGAGTTTGGTCTTATTCAATCAGATCGGAAGGAATCCGCCCCCAGGTGGGTACTAGCGGTTCAATTCCCTAGGGATCTTTTCGTCTCTTCTTTTCAAGTAGCATTGAGAAGGCGTGGGACCAATGAGCCCACTACTATGGAGTAGAAATGGGGTCTGCGGGCCGGCAACCTGATCGACCTAAGATCCTTTCTCAAGCAAGATGAAGAGCAAACCGGAGTTCCAAGGGATTCAAGTATAGTAAAAAGGCAGGAGAAGGCGAAAGAAGGGCAATCCCCCTCGTACCAAAGACAGGTAATGGCAATTCAACTCGGGCTTGCTATTGCTTATCAACTTCCTATTCAAGTGAACCGGGCGTAGCGAACAGATCTTTCTCTTCCTATTCATGTGCTGAGGAAGAAGAAGTAGCGATATGTCGCAAATCGTCTGCTGTCAAAAGAAATTTTTGATCCATTCTTTTACTATTTTATATGTCACTTCGAAGCTGTAAGCGCATCTATCTCTTTTCGGCTCCTGGCTTTAGTAGTAGTAATGCTAATGCCATTTCCTTTCCTCCTTCGGACCCTTACTTTACTTCCTTCTCGAAAAGAAGGATTGGATGCTACGGATTCGATGCATCTAGGGTTTTAGAGAGGCTTTGTGCCTTGCGCCCTATTCTATTTGAACCTTTAGATAGTGAAATTATGAAGTACTAAAGAAGGTCATAGAAAACGTTTTACTCGGATAATTAGTAAGGTCCTAAACTCTTTCCCTCTTTCTCTTAGTCGCAGATCAGCTGCCCTTCTTTTTTCACCCCCAAGGCCGATATGCGACAAAGTCATTAGTCAAGTCTTAAATGAAACCAATAGTAAAAAGTCTTCACAACAGCGGATATGCGAAAGCTGATATGCGACTTATCCGGTGTTCGAAAATCAACTGTTTTTATGCAAGACGCTTTGGGACTGTCGGATATGCCGACATCTACTCGAGATGGCTTGGAAAGACTTAGCACTCCCCTTAGATGAAACTTTATCTCACTGGCCCTTTCGAAAAGACCTTCAAGTGAAATGGACTGACTGCTTGACTTCCTAGTTTACCTAAGCTAAGGACTCCAACTTCCATTTCAACTGCTACTGCAACTGGAGCCCTACCCCATTTCAACTCCCACAGGAACTGGCTCGAAAGGAGAAAGCCTTACTACTGGCAAAGCTTACTTTTTTTTCTGCAATTAGAGGATAGGGGCGTACCTTACCATTTATACTCCATTGGCTTCTCTAAGCAATGGAACGCGATGCGCTTACTCTGAACATGGATTGCCCTTTCACTTTATTTAGATATCATTTAGGTGGCTGACCCCCCCAGTTAGGCTGACTCCGGCCTTCCTCTTTGCTTTTCAGAAAGAAATTCAAGAGGAATGGAACAGTAATAGAAGGTGTCAAGTTCCAGTAAGAATAGATCCGTGAAGAGATAAGCGATTGCCAAGTCCTGTGTGTGTTATATTGAATGAAGTGAAGAGACAAAAAGAGGAAAAAATCGAAGTCCTTAACTTAAGGCTTATATCTAATCTAATCCATCCCATAGAACTGAAAGAGTAGAGGAACTGAGAGAAAGAAAAAAAGTAAAAGATACAGACATCAACAAAAGAGTTACTTAGTCCGTCCCGCGGTGAAAGACAGAAAAATGAATGAAAGGAGAGGGGTTGAGGTCTATGGTTCAGGAAAGAGATTGTCCCGGATCATTGTTGGGAATTGGCGTAGGGCCAGGAAAATCAATTCTTTTACAAGAATCTTCTGTCAGAGAATTTAACCCAAACCTTATTCAATTAATGGATGTCGCCGCTGATCCTTATTTTGATAGAAGATCATATGCTTAAAGCAATCCGTATGTTGAAAAAAATCGCCTATCGGGGGTAGGCTGATCTT